TTATTAGAACTATTAGAAATAAAGAAAAACTGATATATAATTATTAATTATAAAAATATAAGTATACAAAGAAACTATTATGGAATTTAAGCTATGTATTAAAGAGAATAAGTTACATAAATAAGTAAAAACTCTTATAAATGTATAAACTCTAAGAGAAATCTAATACTAAACGAAGTGAATTGAAATATCTTAGTAACTTCAGGAAAAGAAATCAAAAGAGATTCTATGAATAGCGTGAGCGAAAGTAGAGGAGCCTAAAAAGTAGAACGGTATCAAAACTGTTTAAATATTGGGGAACCTTCCTCAAAGGCTAAATATAATACATAAGCGATAGTGAAAAGTACCATGAGGGAACAAAAACAAAAATAGTAGTTTTATAAGCAGTTCGTGAGCGCAAGCTCTAGAACGTACCTTTTGCATAATGGGTCACCAAGTTAACATTAGATGCGAGCTGAAAAGTAAGCGTAGTTAAACCGAACGTTAAAATAATGAATAAGTGTCTAAAGTTAGACCCGAAGCCAGGTGATTTTACCATGGTCAGGATTATAAAAGTCCGAACGGGTGATTGTAGCAAAAATCTCCGAAGAACCGTGGTAGGTGTAGTGAAAGACAACACTGACTTGGATAGCTGGTAAGAAAATAGGTAAGCTCTCTTTAAATAGCCAGTGTGTAGAAATGAACTTTCTGCAATAAATCATCAAATTGCGGGAAAGCCCTAAAGCAATCTAAACCAAGCAAGTATGGTAACATATTTGTGGCACAGGTAATGACTCGTGGTATGGTAATATCTAGATTGATATACGTAAGTATAATGGGTAATCCGCAGCCAAGCACCGACTGCTTTCAGTAAAGGTGTGCAGTTCATCGACTAAATGTTGGTTGGCTTATATTTACCGATTAGGTATAATATTTAGCTTAAGATATAGTCAGACCCTATCCGAAAGGATACAGAATAAATTTGATTACTAAACTTACTAACTTACGATTAAAATAATTTACGTATTAAAGCTGTATAAGCTAAAACAATAAATAAATAAAACTATGATAAACTTAAAACCAATAAAAGTATATTTAAATTCTGATTTAGATAAATTAAATATCCTAAAGGATAATAAGAATAAACCAGGTATTTATTCATGAATAAATAATATTAATAATAAGATATATGTAGGAAGTTCTATAAATTTAACTACTAGATTTTATAAATATTATAGTGTTAAAAATTTAACTTTACATAATACAATTATACACAACGCTCTTCTTAAGTATGGATATACTAATTTTAGTTTAGCCATATTAGAATATGTTTCTATTGAGGAAGATTTAATAAGAAGAGAACAATATTATATAGATAAATTAAAACCTGAATATAATATATTAACTAAAGCAGGATCTAGTTTAGGTTTTAAACATAAGGAAGAAACTTTAGTATTCTTTAAAGAAGAACGTAAACTTACAGAAGAAGCTAGAAATAATTTATCTATAGCAGCAACAGGTAGAATATTACCTCAAAATGTTCGAGATAAAATAGCGAATAAACGTAAAGGTGTAATACTTTCAGATGAAACACGTACAAAGATATCCGATGCGGCTATCAAACATGTAGGTGTAAAAATTAATGTGATTAACACACAAACAAATGAAAACTTGTCTTTTGATACTTTAACTAAAGCAGCTACTTATTTAAATGTAAGTAGAACAGCAATAAGTAAAGCATTAAAAACAGGTAAAGAAATAAAAAATATATATGCCATTAAAGCATATGTAAAGTAATCAAATTTATTTGTTAAATGGATAACAAATAGTTATTTAGGGAGAAGGACTTCAGCTTTATCCTAAGGGTAGAAGAAGTAGATTCGTTTCTGCGAAACCTATAATAGTAGGCAATTTAAGTAAACATCTTAGCAGGTACAGAATTTAATCTCAGACAAGGCATTTTATATGTTTTATATTGTACAAATTGGGGGACCATGAAGGTTTTATCAGTGAGTATGTAGACTCGGAATGGCAAAGATGTATCTTAAATGATCAGACATAGAATGATAAGGTTGAAGTACAGCCTTTTTGTGGAAGTGAACCTTCTGCTATAAACCATCAAATTGCGGGAACACCCTAAAGCAATCATAACCAAGTAAGAGTAGTAATACATCTTATGGCACAGGTAATGACTCGTGGTAAGGTAAAATCATGATTGATAACACAATGGGTAATCCGCAGCCAAGCACCGACTGCTTTCAGTAAAGGTGTGCCGTTCATCGACTAAATGTTGGTTGGCTTATATTTACCGATTAGGTATAATATTTAGCTTAAGATATAGTCAGGCCTCATCCGAAAGGATGCAATGGCAATAAAATAATTATTAACTATTTTGTAAAATTAATATTTTTAACAGAATCTTGCTAGCGCATGATTAAAAAGTACAATAATTTGCGATATTTTTTATGCTTAATTAAAAAAAACACTATGAAAAATATAATTACAAATAACCCATCTTCAATAATACCTGTAAAGAGCTATAGTAATGCATTTATAAATAAGAATGCAATATTGCTAGAGAATAAAAATAAATCAGGAATTTATCTGACCCCGGAGGGGTACGAATAAATAAACTAAATGGAAATAGCTATGTAGGTAGTGGGTTAAATTTAGCAAAAAGAGTAGGTGATTATTATAAGGAAAGTGAATTAAAAAGAAATCCTAGACCTATTCATGCTGCTTTATTAAAACATGGACATACAAATTTTACATTAGAAATATTGGAGTATTGTAAAGCAGATGAGCTTATTAAAAGAGAACAGCATTATTTGGATCGCTTGCGCAGCCAAACCTGAATATAATATATTAAAAAATGCTTATTCTTTATTAGGTTTTAAACATAGCGATGAAAATATAGCTAGATTTAAATTAAAATCAATATCTGAAGAGCATAAAAAAATATTATCCTCAGTGCATTTAGGTAAAGAAGTTAGCCAAGAGGTTAGAGATAAATTATCTTTAGCTACAACTAATTATAGAAAGAATAATCCTTTATCATCTGAAGCTTTAGCGAATATTACAGCTAAGACTACAGAACGTGAAGGAAAATCTGTTAGACTTTTCAATATCCAAACTAATGAAACATTAGATTTCCCTACTTTAACAAAAGCTGCGGAACATTTAGGTATAAAAAGACAAGCTGTAAGAAATGCAATTAATAGAGGAAGTATTGTTAAATTACTTTATCATATTTCAGAATCAGAATAGTATTATATTTAGTTATATAAATTATTTTAAATTTAATTATTAAATTCGGGTTTATAAATAAACCTGTTGTCAAAATGGATAGTTCATAAATATTGTATGAACTATTTAGGGAGAATATTTTGTTTATTTAATATAAGCAAAATTCCCGTGTATGTCGAAAGGGAAACAGCCCAGAACAAGAGTTAAGGTTCCTAAATTATTAGTTGAGTGAAATTAAGAAGGTTTTTATTAAAGTCGACAAGGAGATAGGCTTAGAAGCAGCCATAATTTTATGACCTCGTAACAGAGCGCTTGTTAAGTTATAAAAGCATCGAAAATTTAACGGATCTAAACAATATACCGAAACCTTGTCCATGATATATTATAATGATAATATTATTATAATTTAATGGGGTAGCAGAACGTTGAGCTAAATTACGAGTTTTATTTTTTTAAATAGAATGATAATGATTTAACTCAAGTGAGAATGGTGACATGAGTAACTAAAAGAAAATTTTCCGCCTTAAGCTTATGGATATATTTAAGTAACGGCCTCTAAGTTTATATTATCTAAAGATTTAAACGATGAGAAAATCTTTTTTACTAAGGACGACATTTTAGTGTAAAATGTACTGGAAAAATAGTAAATATATTTATAGTAAGCGTAAGTTTATTATAAATGAAGAATAACCGTACCTAGAATCTGAAACAAGTAAGCTAGTAGAGAATACGAAGGCGTAAATGGGCTAACAATCATAAAGGAACTCGGCAAATTGACTACCGTAACTTCGGAATAAGGAGGGCTCATTATTCTTGATTAATATCAAGTAAAGAGGAAGAAGCATGAAATAATGTTGTACGACTGTTTAATTAAAACACAGCACTCTGCTGAAAGATGAAAAATCTAAGTATAGAGTGTGATATCTGCCCGGTGCCGGCTGGTTAACAGAGATAATTTAATATACTACTATTTGATGTCGACGGAAACCCCGGTTAAAGGCGGCCTTAACGTGAGGGTCCTAAGGTAGCGAAATGCCTTGGCCGTTAAATGCGGTCTTGCATGAATGGTGTAACGATACAACAGCTGTCTCTATGATTGACCCAGTGAAATTGGAATAGCAGTGCAGATACTGCTTACCTCTAGTTAGACGAGAAGACCCTATGCAGCTTTACTGTCACTAATTATAGATTATGATAGACAATTTTCAGATTATAAGGTAATTGATTTATGACAATGAGAAACCTTTATTTTTCTTTCATATGAATGAATTGGTTTAGGAGTATAAGTAGATTATAGTTTATGTGACTTTACTGAGTCAACTTGTTAAATTATAGTCTGTATGCTTATACTAGTAGATCAGCCTAATTCAACTTACTATATTTATTATAGTATGTACCCTTTGGTAAGGAACTATCGCTAGGGGACAGTTTATGTGGGGCACAGACCCTGTAAAGAGTAAACAGGAGTGTCTAAAAATTTATAAATATTTTGTTTGCAATTTTGAATAAGAATTTATTCTTATTTTTAATCATATACAATTGATTATATTTGCATTTATTGTAAATATAGTTAAGATTAGGTAGGATTTTCACTATATAGAAATTAGAGATAATAAAAATATTATGGAGAAGTTCTTCTAATATTTTTTAGCTATTTATTAAATAGTTATGTTTACAATATCTAAAAAGCTCAACGGCTTAATCCTGCCTTACTGTTTGATTATCTACAAATCTTACAGTTGCGTAAGCAGGGCATAGGATCACAAGATGCAACAAGGAAAGATCTTGGATTATTGGAAAAGCTACGCTAGGGATGTTTGTCCTTTAATATTTTATATTGTATGGTTAACTAAAGTTATACCTCTGTACGGTGTATACCTGCACGCACGCACGCAAACATATAAAATTATTAATATAAATTGGGTAAATTTCAAGAATTACTTATAATAGTAAACTTGAAGCGAAGTTTATCTTAGCATAATTTTAAGATAAAAACGTTCAACGACTATAAGGTGAGTGTTATGCAATATACACGATAATCCTTTTAATACTACCCAACATTTTTATTATACATATTTAAAACAAAAATAAAAGAAATTTAATTACAAATAAAATATATGAAAATATTTACTAACAATTTAAATAATAATTCTAAAACTGTTACTTTAAAAAATAAAGTAGGAGATATAGGAAAAACTAAATATTTACCTTCCTTTTCTAAAGAATGAAAAAATGTTGTTTATTCTTACAATAAAAACAATTTAAAAAATATACCAATGAACGATGTAAATATTAATAAAATAATCCAAAGTTATTTTAATTTGTATTTCAAAGATCATAAATACGTAGGTTCTAAAAAGTTTATATTATTAAGAAGAAGACGTAATTTTTTAAGAAGAATATATGTAAGTAATGCTGAAATTAAACATACGAATAATAAAGCAATAATTACACTATTTACCGTTAATAGAGAAAAGAAATTATTAAAGAAGAAATATTTAAAAATAAATAAAAAAATAAGTAAAAATTTAATAAAACGTTACTTCTTATTATATAAAAATAATATTAATAAGATTTACGAAATATTAAATGTATCTTTAGCTTGCACAACTAATAAAAACGAATATGCTTTCATATCAGATAAGATATCTAAAAGAAAATTCTTACAATCTAAATTAGAATATTTAAATCAATTTATAAATTTAAAGAATCTTTATCTTAAAAAAATATGAAGTGTAATAATAAATAGATATTGAAAAACATATCTAAGATTATTAAGAAAATACGATTTAATGTATTCTCTTAATCAATACAAATTTAATAATCAAATATTATTACCTAAATTAAGTAATATATTAAATAAAATAATAGGAAAGAAAATAGAATATAATATAATCAATTTAAAATCTATAGCATATAATACTGACTTATTCACTCATGCTTTAGCCTTAAAACTAAAGAAGACAAGAATGAATCATATGAAAAGTATGTTTAGTATTTTAAATAGAGCTTATTTACCTAAAATAAATACAATAAAAGAAAGAACTTTAGTTAAAGGTCAAAACAATGTTGATTTATTCTTAGATAAATATAAAGATTTAAAAATCATATCTAATATAAATGCTAATAGCAATTTAGATGGATTATTAAACAATGTACATGAAACTGCTGCTTCGCAGCATAAAAAAGAAATACATAATACAGTTTATAACTCAATAGGTTATAAAAATATGAGTGGTATAAGATTAGAAGTTAAAGGTAGATTGACTAAACGTTATAGAGCTGATAGATCTATCTATTCATTAAAATGAAAAGGTGGATTAAAGAATGTAGATTCATCATTCAAACGTTTAAGCTCAGTATTATTTAGAGGAAACTCTAACTCCAATGTATCTTATTCATTAACTAAATCTAAACGTCGTATTGGAGCGTTCGCAATTAAAGGTTGAATTGGTGGAAAGTAGAATTTGTAATTCTTATTATTATTCATTATTTTGTGAAATTCATATTTCTAACATTGTCCCTTCTTAGTTTTTACTTTGTAAAGTAGGACTTGATTTTTGTCAAGGCTGCAGCATGCTTTAGCATGCGCTGCTGCAGCAGCAGCAGCAGCAGCACTAAAAAGTACAATAATTTAGAGATTTTTTTTTAATCAACAATAAACAATAATATGACTATTCATCCATGAGATGTTACTGGATTTTTAGATGGTGAAGGAAGCTTTATAATTTCTATCGTTAGAAGCGATAAAAGTAAAACGGGTTGAGTAGTTAAATTACGTGCTCAAGTAAATTTACATAAAAAAGATAAAGCTATATTAGAACTATTAAAAACTTATTTTAATGCAGGGAACATACATGAATTAAATGAAAATGCATTACAATTTAAAATTGAATCTTTTAAATAGAGCTCGCGCCGCAAATAATAATAGATCACTTTGATAAGTATCCATTAATAACTAAAAAATAAGAGGATTTAAAGTTATTTAAGGAAGCTTATAATATAGTTAAAGATAAAAATCATTTAACTAAAGAGGGATTAATAAAAATTGTATCATTAAAAGCCTCGATGAACAATGGTTTATCTGATGTTTTAAAGAATGTTTTCCCTAATGTAATTCCCGCAATTAAAGAGTTAAATTCAAACCAAGCACCTGTATGTCCTAATTGATTAGTAGGTTTTACAAGTGCTGAAGGAAGTTTTTTTGTTAATACTTATAAAACTAACACTAAAGTGGGTATAGGTATACAATTAGTATTTTCAATAACTCAACATATACGTGATGAAGTCTTAATGAGAAATTTAATATCTAATTTAGATTGTGGATATATTAAGAAAAAAATTCACTTTCAATTCAGTTGAATAGATTTTGTTGTTACAAAATTCTCTGATGAGAAAATTATACCCTTCTTTAGAAAAAATAAAGTATTAGGTGTTAAATTACAAGATTTTTAAGATTGATGTAAAGTAGCTGAGCTAATTAAAAATAAAGCTCATTTAACTCCTTTAGGTTTAGAAGAAATACAAAAGATTAAAGCAGGAATGAATAAAGGAAGAATTGTTTAGTGTTAGATTAATAAGAGGTAAATAAATATTAAAGGATACTAAAATATGTGTGTAGCTTGCGTTAGGGCAAGCTCTTAATAAAGATGAAGACATAGTCTGAACCATTTTGAAAGAAATGGAAATATAATAAAAATATGATAACATATAGAACAGGCTAATTTGCGCAAGAGTGTACAAAATGAGTGCGCGGTTTGGCACCTCGATGTCGGCTTAACTTATCCTCATGGACGCAGGAACTATGTAGGGTGCGACTGTTCGTCGATTAAAAAGTTACATGAGCTGGGTTAAATACGTCGTGAGACAGTATGGTTTCTATCTTCTAGGGGGAATTAGAATAAAATAAGAACTAACTTTTGTACGCAAGGAACAAGAAGAGTTTAACATTGTTAAACTATGGTTACTAACCTATGGTTTACCTGTTGTTTATGTGTAGGCTGCTTCTAGCGAAGCAAGCCTACCTAATATTAAATATATATATTTATTTATATATATCTGTATTATTTCGATAATACATAGGGATGTTTCTTTCACTAAGATAATGTATAGCATAAGCACGGCAGGAAAGCTAAGTTGGTTAAGGATAAGTGCTGAAAGCATATAGGCACGAAGCTTATCTTAAGATATTTCTTAAATATACGTAATATAATATTACGAATTTATAGGCTTTATCCGTAAGAATCTAGAGATTTTAAAGATTAAAGTACTAATTTAATAATTTACTATTTATACATATATCAATACATGCCTGATTAGCATAAAAGTAATGCAATTGTTTTGTAATCAATAGAAGCAAGTGCGATACTTGCATTGGGCTTATTTTCGCAGCAGCACAAAAAGGATTAGTAGTCAAGTAGTTACGCTTACTGCGAGCTAATCCGCGTTATATTCAAGGATGACTTTTTAATAAATCTCATTATTACTAAATTCAATACAATTAAACATTTGTGCTGCCTTTATAAAAAAATAATAGCAAGCTAAAGCTAAAGCTATGAAAAAATTATTACAACAAAACTTTAAAATAACATCTAGTCAAATTAACCTGGATTGATTTATAACTGGGTTTACAGACGCTGAAGGATGTTTTTATATTTCTATAACTAAAAATTAAAGATTTAAAACAGGTTGAAAGGTATTAGGTTTCTTTGAAATACATTTACATAAAAAAGACTTAGAAATATTACAATCTATTCAAAAACAACTAAATGGTGTAGGTCGGATAGTACCTAATGGTAAAAATGCATATAGTTTTAGAGTTAATTCTCTGTGCGAAGCTAGAGCTTTTAAATACAATTATACCTCATTTGGATAAATATACTTTAATTTGTAGCCTCCGGCTACAAAAATTTGCTGATTATATTTTATGAAAGAAAGCAATAATTATGATGAAAGATGGTAAGCATTTAACAGATGAAGGTATTAAAGAGATTGTAAATATAAGAGCAAGTATTAACACAGGTTTATCTAAAGTGTTAAAAGATAGTTTTATAGAAACTATTCCTGCTATTCGTCATTTGATTAATAAGCAAGAAGTTCCACATAGTGGTTGATTATCTGGATTTACTTCCGGGGAAGGGTCATTCTTGATAAGAATAGGAAAATCTTCTAATCAAGTAGCATCTAGAGCTCAATTAGTTTTCACAATATCACAACATACTCGTGATGAAAATCTTCTTAAATCTATTATAAATTATTTGAATTGCGGTACTTACCGTACTTATAATAATAGAGATTTAGGATATTATATGTGTACAAATTTTAAGGATATTTATACTAAGATTATACCTTTCTTTAAACAATATCTAATATTAGGGGGTAAAATCTCAGGATTTTGCTGATTGAATTAAAGCAGCTGAATTTATACAAAATAAGGATCATTTAACTCAAGAAGGATTGGATAAAATTTTAAAGATTAAATCAACGATGAATAGAAGTCGTGAATTATAGTTGTAGAACTATAAAAGGATTAGTAGTCAAGTGGTTACGACATAGCTCTTTCAATGCTACCATCGCAGGTTCGATCCCTGTCTAGTCTAAGCGGATTAGTGTAATAGAAACATATTCGGTTCATGCCCGAAAGATATTGGTGCAAGTCCTTTAGCCGCGTTTTTTTTAGATCTATTAGTAATATATAGGGTTATAGCTTAATCGGTAAAGTATACTGCTCATAACAGTACTTATCTATATAGAATATATAATTTATATATTTATTGAAAGGCCTATCTAATATATTTTCTATGGAAGGAAAAGGTTATAGATTAAAACTTCAGTCTATGGGGAAGTCCCTTATAACCATAGCCGCCCAATCTCTCGGTGACCAAAGAGAGATTTATATATACTTTTAAATATGAACAAAATAACATCACAACTGTGAACCAGATATAGTAGTAGTACATTGTTTACTACGGCTACACAATTTATTAATAAAAAGAGATTTATACATTCAACTTATTACTGTAGAACTATAGAAAATTAGAATTCAGAAAATCACCAATTTATCTTCTCTAATGAATTTATTGAATGATAAAGAGGCTTTACAGACGCTGAAGGCTGTTTTTTATTAGTTAAAACTAATAGTACTTTTGCTTTTAGATTTTTAATAAAGTTACATATAGATGACGCATCTGTACTATATTTTATTAAAAAGACTTTAGGAATAGGTAAAGTAACTATATATGAATCTTCTGCAATTTTTTCTATAACTTCTCAAAAGGAAATTAAATCCATTTTATAACTTTTTACTAAATATCCTTTAAATACAACAAAGTATCTTAACTTCTTAGATTTTAAAAAAGCTTTCGAACTTTATGTAAATACTAAAGTTAAAACACCAGAACTTGTATTAGAAATGGATAAGATTAAAAGTAATATGAATAGTAAAAGAACTACCTTTGAATTACCAGACGATCAAAAAATTAATATAACACCTAATTTATTATTAGGGTTTATTGAAGGTGATGGTAGTTTTAATATTATTAAAAAAGATAATATTTTACAATTTTCATCGCGAAGCTGCGCTGCGCACACAAAAAGGTAATTTAATACTAATGGAAGCAATAAAGAAATTTTTTATTAATTTAGCTAAATTTAATGATCTAAGAATTACATGGGGGTTTTGTTTACATAACCAATGTAAATATAACTAGACCAGAAGCATCAAATTATGTTTTATCTATTAAAAATAATGATTTTATAGATAAAGTACTAATACCTTTCTTTGATTCTATGATTTGACATAGTAAGAAAGAACTGGATTATTTGTGCAGCCTTTATAAAAAAATAATAGCAAGCTAAAGCTAAAGCTATGAAAAATTATATTCAAAATTAAAAAACTAGGATTACATTATACAAAAGAGTCGCTTGCGCAGGAAAAGACTTAATAAATTTTGTTATAAGTAAAATGAATAATAATAGACTTTCTACTGGCGAACTATTAAAATAGAAAGAAGTTTTACCTCTTCATAGCTTGCGCAGGGAATAGAGGTAATCTTAAATGGACCATCTAATTATGAAAAACAAAAAGATGGTAGAATCTTGATTAAATCTTCTAATAAATATGATTTCAGTAGAAAAAATATGAAAGTAGAACTTAGAGATTTACAAGGCTTAGTTTTTAAAACTTTTAACTCTATAACTAGTTATGCAAAATTCTTAGAAATAAGTTCTCATACAGTTAGAAAAAGAATTAAAGCTGAGAAACCTATATTATTTAACAATAAAGAATACTATATAAAATTAATTAAAATTATTTTAATTTAAAAAGGGTTATAGCTTAATCGGTAAAGCATGCTGCTCATAACAGTAAAAATAAGTGTTCAAGTCACTTTAGCCCTAGTCCGAATGGTGAAATTGGCAAACACAACAAACTTAAGCTTTGTAGACTTCTAGTCTTGAAGGTTCAAGTCCTTCTTCGGATATATTTTATTAGAGTGTTATAAAGCTCTCACACAGGGGATATAGTTTAATTGGTAAAACTGCGATTTTGCATATCGTTAATTCGGGATCGACTCCTGATATCTCCATAAGCTCGTGAAGCTCAATTGGCCGAGCAGAACGTTGAAGTTAGATCTTATAGTGAACTAAATTAGTTCAATTTAAATCTAAATTAGTGAAGGTCAGATGACTCTATTATACCTAATTAAGGATTAGATGAAGACCCAAAGAACTGTAATCTATAATTTATAAATGGAGCTTGGTAATGGTTTTTAACATCATGGCTCATAAATTCGAAAGAGTGAACAAGGGCATAATTTTTTAACTTTAAACAATGAAAAACACAATGAATAATAACATAGATAGCTTGCGCACCACAAAAACATATTTTAATGCAGAAAGGGACAAGTTTATTCTTTATAAGGATAATAATAATAAATCAGGTATATACCTGACCCGGAGGGTACGAAATAATTTAATTACAAATAAAAGTTATATAGGTTCAGCTAAATCCATTAGAGGTAGATTTAGCATTTATTATTCTACAAATTCTGTTCAGCGTAAACTAGCAGAAGGATCTAGTGCTATTTACAGTGCCATACTAAAATACGGCTATGGAAATTTTAGTATAGATATTCTAGAATATTGTGATATAAGTACCTTAATAGAAAGAGAGCAATATTATATAGATTTATTAGAACCTGAGTATAATATATTAAAAATAGCTTATTCTCTGCGAAGCAGAAGGGGCTAAACATACTGAAATTACCAAATCATGTATAGGGTTAAAGTCTCTGGGACGTAAACATACAGAAGAGGCTAAATTAAAGATGAGAGAGATAGCTGTATTACGTAAAGGTGAAGAAACTTCTTTTTATGGTAAAAATCATTCTCCTGAAAGCCTGTTAAAAATGTCAATGAATAGATCTATTCAAGTTAAAGTTCTAGACACAGTATTAAATGAGGAGACAGTATTTTTAGGTAATAAAGAAGCAGCTGAATTTTTAAATGTAGGATTATCTACATTAGTTAGATATAAAAAATTAAATAAATTAATAAAAGAAAGATACCTAGTATCTAACAAGCTCGTGTAACTCAATTGGTAGAGTGAAATATTGAAGCTATTTTTGTTGTAAGTTCAAGTCTTACCTCGAGCATTTTTAAGGAACTTTAGTATAATGGTGAATGCGTATGACTTTTAATCATTAAAATGTAGGTTCGATTCCTACAAGTTCTATAAGGGTAATGATGGAATTGGCAGACATAAATAAATATATATATAAATATAGTGTTCTAATTTCATAAAATTCTAATTAATTTATTTTAACTAATAATAAAAAGGACTTTAGTATAAAGATAATTACATATGATTTTGATCATAAAATATAGGTTTGACTCCTGTAAGTCCAATTTAAGGAAGAATTGTTCCTTTTTAAGTTATTATTTAGAAGATCTTGCTTCTTTGTTATTAATTTAATTATACAAAAATGAAAAAATTTTTAAATAAAGTTCTTACCATTAATAATTTAAATAGAGTTATTACTATTTTTATTATAGGTATGTTTTTTAGATATTTAATTAACGACTATTTACATTCATATATTATAGAATACATAAATTGTATATCTATATTAATAGGTTCTACAATAAATTATTTATTAGAACCTTTGCTCCTTTTCCATTGTAAGTTTTATAGTACTAAATATATTACCTATATAAATGATAATAATAAGTCTGTAGATAACAATTACTTTGATATAGATTTACCTTTACATTATTATGATATTCAAGGTAGAATCTCATTAAGTAAACCTAGTGAAATATCACACTATAATTTGGATAATGAAACTAGAAAAAGAATAGCTAGTCAAATATTCGAAGAAATTGCACAACCGCCTAAATTTAAAGAAATACCTATAGCTTGTGCTAATAATACAGGTCATATTTATTTAGGTATTAGATATTATGATAAATCATCTGATCCTGTAGGGTTATATATTAAATATTTTAATATTTTCAATCAAATGTCTTATTGATATGTTTGAGAAAAAGAAGAGAATTACTTGAAATTCTCTGAAATCAGAGAAAGTATGAGTTCTAAAATGAATATATGAAAAGAAATAAATGATACTACAGGTACTAATGTAGTAAAAGAAGTTCGTATGTTATTAAAGACTGATCCTTTCCATGTAAATAAACATAATAGATAATTATTATGTTCAGTAGAGTAAATTGACTCTTTTTCTTTATTATATATACAAATTATGAAAAAAATATTTAAAACTTTAAAAATATTATTAAACAGGACACTTACACCTGTTAATGTAAGTAAAGCAATAGTTATATTCTTTGTTGGTTTTATTTCCAGATACTTTATTAACGATTATTATGATATAAATGTATTTAAAGAATATTTAACTTTAGTTTCAATAACTTTTTATTCTGTATTTGCTGCTTTTGTAGTGTTTATTAATGAATTATTTTCATTCTTTAATATTAATCTAATACCTAGTTTTATTTGAAGTATATTTTCTACAATTTACATAGTTATAGATTATATATTTATAAAGCCTTTTATATGAATATCTTCTAAAGTTTGAGGTAAAAATGTACCAATACTATATATGAATGAACCTAGAACTTCAAATAGTAGTAGTGTTTATGTAGGTAATAATTATGATCATTATTCTAATATTGGAAATTCCAATAGAAACAGTTATTATAACCAAATAGCCGTACAAAATCCTTATAATATTGAATATTCTTCTCTTAGTCGTGTACCTAATCCAACTCATTATCCGCTATCTAACTATGATCCTAATTACGATCAAGGTTTTACTAGTGAATATGTTGATCATAATACATCTCAATATTATAGTTATAATCAAACTCCAAATACTGGTTACCAAGAAGATAGTACTAGATTTTTCTGTATTGATAGTATCCATGACAACGGTGTAGATAGGAATTTTTATACTCCAAGTAATGATCCTAATGCTCCCCAAATGAGTAATGCTACAACTCCTTATACTATGACTCCTTTATTTGGATCTAGTGAACAAGTGAGTCAACAACCTAATAGTTCTCAAGATAGTATACCTTTTACAAATGATACTACACATGGTACTATAGGTAGTAATTTCTCGGAGTCGCATATAAATTGACCAGCTAGAAGACAAGAATTGTTTAGAGTAATGCAAGTTGAAGGACAATGACTTAAAGAAGAAATTCATATGCCTTCTCCACATATTAAAGGTAAGGTTTCTATAGGTATAGAATATCAAGATAGTAAGTCTAATATTCAATCTTTATATATAAAATATAAAGATTTAGCTAAACGTAAATTCTTTTGAAATATATGAGAAAAAGGTCGTAATAATTATGATTCTTACGAAGAATTTAAGAAAAACTTCGATCCTAAAATGAATATATGAAAAGAGATATCTAAAACTACTAAAAGTGAATTATCTAAAGAAATACATAATTTATTAAAGACTGATCCTTTTGGCACTAAACATTCTACTATTGCAGCTAAAGACATTAAAAAAGTTAATTATACTACGGCTCAAGCTCGTTTACACGAAATAAATGCTCGTAGAAATAAATCTGTGAAATTACCTAGAAAACAATAGTAATTTCTACAAGATATCTAATCTTAGAAGAATTGAATATCTTAGATAGTTAGAGAAAACTGTCTTTTTGTTATTAAAAATAGAAACCATGAATAAAAACTTAAAATTATTTTTTAAAAACTTCTCTTTTTCTAATATTTTATTTAAGATTTTTATTTTCTTTTCTGTTGGTTTTCTTTTTAGATTATTAATCAATAATCTTTTTGATTTTACTTTTTTTATCGAATTATTTTCTATACCTTTATGTATAAATTTATTTTTCCTTGAGGATTCTATAGATACTAAGTTTTTTAATGATAATTTAATTAATTTCAAAAGACCTAGAGATAGAGTAATGAATGATGATTACGAATTTAAAGATAAATTAAGACGTAAATCTCATTGAGTATTCTTACAACAATTTAGTTCGGATTTTGTTGATTTTAATGATTTTAAAGAACGTTGAACTCCAGAAAAGAAATTTAAAAATATACTTAAAGATAAATATTACGATAAAAAGTCTAAAGTTGTTCTCTTTAAGGACACACTTATGTGATTTGTAAATCTTAGAAAGAAATAATTATATTTATTAGCTTCTTTTTAATTTATATTTATTTACTATGAATAAAACTTATACTGAAAATTATACAGTGAATATAAAGGATTTTGAATCTTCTTATGAATTTTCTAATCATTTATATGATTTTATAAGCAAATTTGCTTGTAATAAATCCATCATCTATCCTACTATCATTTATATAGACTTATATAATGAAAAGAATAATATATCTTTATTATTTATATATCCTTATATAGATAAAAATGTATCTTATGATATTTTCTTTAGAGAAAATATAGATAGATTATTTATAAAAATATCTTATATGATATAGAGAAAACTGACTCTTTTTATTAAATTTGTTTTTACTACTATGAAATTTATCTTATTGCTTTTAACATTATATTATGTGATAATTACTAATTTATTACTATTTGTTACTAAAAAACACTTAAGAACAGACTATTTATTTTTAAGTGTAATATTCTTCTTATATTTTTTGGCTACAATTCTAGCCATATTTGGAATTCTTAATAATTTTAATATATTTGTTGTAGATAATAATACAACAAATTATTTAAGTGAATTAGATTTTTTAGTAGAAGTACCTGAAACTGAAAGTGTTATTAATGAAAAAGTATTGAACGACAACAATGAAAATATCTTTTGTAAATTTATAAATTTGTTTAATAATACTAAATATTATGACCCTTTTATTGCAGTTGAATTAAAAAATACTTATTATATTAATAATATTAAATCTATGAATTATAATAATAATATTGAATGGTTAGATATTTACAGAAAATATACTTATATATCTTGCAACAATAACGAGATGTTATTTTTTATAGATTGTTTTACAGATATATTAAATGATCTTGAATCAATCCAAAGTGATTTATCTAAAAGAAAATAATATCATTGATCAATGATAATGAATTACAAAGTTTTGTAATTCAAAGGAAGAATAGTATAAATTATTACAGTTAATTTAAATTAAAAGATTTGGATGGAAGCTCCAATTCTTCCCGCAATATATAATCTATATTGTGCTTATGGCTAAGAAGTAGAGCAAATGGCTCTTTTTTATAAAAACGAAAAAAAACAATGACGATGACAAAAAACGCACTGAGGAAACAACAAGTTTCATATACACAATTCAGACATTTTATTTTTACTTACAGTAAATAATAATTCTAAAACTGAAAATTTAACTCACTTAACTACTAAAATGGCTATACTTAACAATTCACTAGAGTGTGATCTATGGAAAATAAATAATTTAGTTAACTCTCTGAATATGGATTCTTTATATATTTTTTCTCTAATTAAAAGTGATACTTTCGAATATAAAATTAACGATGAAAATACTAATGTAAAATATACTGAAGTAGGTTCAAAGTATTTTAAACGAAATTTGAAACATAATGATAATGTAGATTTCTGAGAATACAACAAAAATAGCTTATATATTTTAAGAAATGGTGATTTTTCAGATATTAGAAGAATGTTTAAAAGAATTAATAATACAAAAGTACAATTAGTAAGAGGTAGTAGTCAAAAATCTCATATGGTTAGTCCTATAGATTTTAGATTATCTTTATATTTAACAATACTATGTAATATGGATTTCAAATATTTCAGAACAAATAATTCATTTAATAAAATAGATAAAAAGAGATATTTACCCTCTTCACAATATTTATAAATATTGTTGTAATAAATAAATTTATTACAAATGGGTATGTTGGAATGGGAGACAAATTCCGTTAAGGCCGGAAGGGTTAGTAGCCGTGCAAGTTCAAGTCTTGCTACCTATACTTAGGACATTTGGTCCTTTTTGATAAATAAATAAAAAAATAATATGAAAAATGTAAAATGATATAATTTAGATATAGAAGGCTATATAGTAGATAATAATTTTATTATAAGGCCTTTGTTAAATAAAGCAGCTATATATGTTTATAAACTTTTTATTGATAATAAAGAAAAACTTTATATAGGATCTACTATAAATATGGTAGTACGTTTTAGACAACATAAATATAGAGCAGAAATACATGCAAGAGATTTAAAATATAATAGTATACTTTATAATAATGTAGCTAAATATGGTTGAGATAATTTTAAATTTGGTATTATAGAATATGTAGATTTTGAACCTAATACTGAATGACAATCTTTAAAAGATATACTATTAAAAAAAGAACAAAAGTATTTGGATTTATTATCTCCTGAATTAAATATAAATAAGGTAGCAGGATCTATGCTCGGATTTAAACATTCAGAAGAAAATAAGTTAAAATTTGGTTTAACACGTAAAGGTAAATCTTTTACAAAGAGTAAGCATATATCTATAAGACCTCCTATAAGTAAAGAGACTATATTAAAATTAAAACTACACAATAAAAATATTACTGTGAGTATTTATAATACTAATAACGAATTAATTAAAGAATTTAATAGAATAAAAATTGCGGCTGAATTTGTAGGATTATCAGCTACTTCTGTAAGTGGTTACATTAAAAGTGGTAAGCTATGGAACAATTTATATTACTTTAAACTTAAAATAAATTCAATATTAAAAGAAGAATATTCAACTTTTCCACTAGATAATGATAATACTACAGTAATTAGATCTTTTAGTAAAGTAGAAAAGAATTATAAATCTTATAAATTAGAAGTATTAGTTGATAATAATGTTTTGTATAAATTTAAAAGTATAAGAGAAGCTTCTATACATTTAAATATAAGTAAAACAACATTAGTTAAGTATTCAACTGAGAATAAATTATGAAATAACAAATACAGATTTGTTATAATATCTTAAAATGAAATTAAAATATTAATTTTTTACTACTTTATGTAGTAAATATGCCTAGTCTAATAGGTAGCACATAAATTTTTGGTCTTTATAAGTAGGTGTTCGAATCACCTCGGCATAACAGGTAAGTCATAAATTTTAGGTCTATTGGATAATAATATCTTACCCGTTCAAGTCGGGTTTACCTTATACTATATAGAAATAATAGAACTTTTAGTAATAAAAAGATATTTAATGAATATCATAATTAGTTATTTAAAGATGTATATATACCTTATAAATTTTTATTAAAATGAATACTCAAGCCTATAATAAAAGCTTACAATTAATTCCCGTAGTTTATTACTATAACCCTTATGAAAATAGATCATACATATATAAATGTAATAACAATAAATCAGGAATATATCTGACCCCGTACCCCTTCAGGATAGGGGTACGATATAATTTGATTAATGGTAAAAGTTCTTGCTTCGCATAGGAAGTGCTGTTAATTTGAGAAATAGATTATACCAATACCTATCTATAAGTAATATTACTAATGAATTACTTAAATATTACAGTAATATTTATAAAGCTTTATTAAAATACAATTATCATAATTTTAAGTTAGATATATTGCGGCTGCTGCAGCTGCAGCGCAAGCTAAAGCTAAAGCTAAAGCTCATTGTGATAGTAGTAACTTAATACAAATAGAACAATATTATATAGATTTGCTTAAACCTGTATATAATATATTAACGCAAGCAGGTTCTACTCTAGTATATAAACACACTTTAGTTACAATTAATAAACTAAAAAATTCTAAACCTACTACTGTTGTAGTACAACTGGAAGGTTCTTTTGCTAGCTTCGCACAGAAAATAATTTAGGTAGTTATGCTAAATATTTTGATAACTATTCAGTTTTGAATCAAATCGAGATTATTCTTAATACCAATGATTTATCTCAATTAGATAAACAAAAGAAACTTGAATATTTTATTCTTGACCATATTAAACTAGGAATTAATAATAAAAATATTCAATTTAATGGCTTTAATTTACACGATATTATTCCACATCTTAACAAGAAGATTACTCATGCATATGATTATATACTTAAATATATCCCTAAACATCTTAATAGTTTGAAAAAAGATTCTAGAGAATATGAAGTATTAACTTCTTTTGGTAAAGAGATTGACATCCTTGCTAAAGTAACTTCGGGTGTCTATTTAAGATTGATCACTAAGAAAGATCATCTTGAACATCCTACTACTTTAACTTCATTCTGTTTAGATATTGGGAAAACTATTATACATGAATATATATATTTTAATTATAAAAAACAAAATACTGTTAAAAACTATGGTCAATGAAAAAACCAGTTTAGTTTTGATTATCAATTTATATTGAAATTAGGTAGTGTATTTTTTGATTATTTAAATACTTTAGACTTAGTTAAAGTAATACTAGTTACTCATAGAATTGACAAGAAATTTCAGAAGATTAATTATGTTGAAGTCCATCTTGAGATAGCGAATTTAATTCCTAAATTTAAAATGTTAGATTTATCTTTAAAATTACCTATGGTTGAACAACCTTTAGATTACAGTACTAACTGTAAGGGTAGAATATTTCTAAATAAATCCTGGATTGACATCCATGGAAGAAAGAACTCTGTTTAACAAATTTTTCTTTAATTTGCTATTAATTACTCTTTCTTACCCGTAGTGAGAGAACTCCCTTAGTGCTTATTGCATAGGGTCCAGGATTTTAAATCTATGTTCTTGTCATATACACTTTTTAATATAATAAATATGATGAATACAATTTTTAAAAAACACTTGAATTTTTTGACTTCTTGTCAGAAATTCACTTTTAATACTACTAGTTATAATAACTATAGTATGATTGACAGAGATATTAACCAATCTTTTGATCAATTTATTATTAAGAAAGATAACAGTATTACTATTACTCTTTCTTTTATACATTTTCTCTAGAAAGATATCTTTCTTAAACATATTGCTTCTAAATTAGTTGAGAATAACAATTACTATACTTTAATTAAAATCAGATATGATGGTGATCAATTTGTCATGGCTGGGAAACAAATCTCTTTTCTTTGTCGATTACTTTACCTGTTTGTTCAATATAATTTATTATATTTTTATCAAATTCTTGTAGATATTGATCATATGAATACATTTCCATATATACTGATGTTAGTATAGTTTTTAGAGTACTTACTTTATCGAAAGTAGTACCAAAACAATCATGAACACACAAAAACTGTGGTGCATTATAGATTATATCCAATTTATTGTATAATAAACTTAATGAACTTCCATCTAAAGAATGGATTAGGTTAGGCATTAAAGCTCTTATTTGTTTATTTTTATCATATTTATTCTTATTTGTCATTTGTATGTTTATTTTAACTTTACTATAAAGGGAGTAATTGAGATAGACTTTGTTTCTAAATAACTTTGTCTAACTACTAAACCATGAGGTAAATTTCATACTATAGGTAAACCTAGAAGTGTCATTATAGTAGCAATATTTCTAAGATATTTCATCAATCTCTTTCTCAAAATCCTTATTTATAATATAGTAAATACATCCTACCAATACAGAGATATCCTTATTACTAATTAAAGTTTTATTTGTATTTAATTTAGAATATCATACTACTCCATCTTTATCTCTTTTAACTTCAGACAAATTTCCAATAATATATTTCATCATATTGGTTCTAGATACGTTATATGGTATAGTCATAATAGCTTTTTTAAGATAAACTCTATCAAATACAAAATCCTTTAATCTTTTATAATTTTCATTATTAGGTTCGCTGTCGAACATAATATCTAATTTATAAATTAAAAAGTTATAAAAATCTTTGGGGGGGGGGGGTTCATTTTGTTTCTTGTTATCCACAACTAAATTTAACTCTTTAAATAAAATACTTTCATTACTTAATAACGCTAAGTGTTGAAATCCATTACAAGTAGCATCTAGTTGAATAGGTAAATATTAAATTCAAATATATTTTCATCATTTAAAAATTCATAATAACGTTTATACTCCATACAAAATCCTAGGAATAAAAGTTTATTCTTTGCTTTATTTAATAATATACCATTTTCATAATCTAAAATATTATCAAGATTGTCTTTTATTCATTTACTTTTACCACTATTAGATATTTTATCCTTACCAAAACAATTAACACCATAATACTCTAAGTATCATCTAAACTTTTCTTTGAAATTACACTAGGATTAGCAAATAATAAAAGTGATTTAGCTAACTCAGTAGATTTATAATGTAAATAGTTATTATCACAGTAAACTCTTCCACGTGTATCCAATCTTAAAGGAAAATAAATCTTAGAAAAATCTTTATAAAAGTCTGCTATTCCAAGTATAGTTTCCTGTAAATGAAATTTACTTTTTAAAGAAGTTAATTGACTTTTTTGAGTCTTAGTCATATTTTCTATATTCTTTTCCATCTCTATTATTTCATTACAATCAATTAATAATTTATGTTTATCAAAAATAAGGAAGTCTAATAATTCTTTATTAATTTTATAAGGTACAGAACTAACTTTATTAATCATATTATAAATAACATTTTCTTCTTTAATTTCTGATTTATCTTTTATAGTACCCTTATGAATAATTAATTCGTCTTGATAATCTATATTATTCAATAAATAACCACCAACAATATTCTCACTATACTTTTTAGGTTCTACAATCATAGGTAATTTTAAAGGTAAATTTAATGTTGAATTAACACGAGGTTGAATAAGATTATCATCAACTTTTAAAACATAAACTGACTCATCTCGAGCTTTATATTTTAAATCCTGTTCAATAAATTCAGATTCTAGTAAAAGCTTTACTAAAACTGCACCTAATTTAAATTTAATTTTATCATCATCATTCAAAGAGTGACTTAATTCAGGTTGCGACTTAGTGAAATGACTATATCAAACTGTATACTTCGTTTTTTTTAATATTACTTTATCAGTATTTTTGTGATCAACACTCCCTTCACCCTTTTCATTTTCATCTTTAAACATTTCATATTCATATTGAGTCTTTTTCTCCAATAAATACAATTTAATACATGCATCACCCATATTTATAGAAACACGAGAAAGTTTAAATTTATCAATATCATCAGTACTTTGAAATGTACAAATTTGAAGAAAATAATATATACATATATTTAGTATACTATTTTTAGGTAAAGAATTAATAACTTCTTTAAATATATCTTCATCTTTTTTAAGTTTACCATTATTTAAATAAAAAATATAGTCGTCAAGCTTAGAAATTAAAATTTCTTGTTTGGAAAATATAAACTTCTTTAACTTAGGTGTTAATAAATCTAAATTAACCCCTGAAATAGAAGCTTTAGAATCCTCAAAAAGTAATTTATATTGTTCAAAAACTAACTTTTCAATCTCAATTTGTGTATCATTATTAGCTAAATATTTGTTATTATCACACTTAATCAATAAACTCTTAAGAATATTAGTTAATATATTACTTCTATTAGATTTACTATTAATATTTTGCATAGTATTTGTATTTAAAATTGAAAACAAACGATTAGAAGTACTAATATAACTTCTATTAACTCTTTGTTTAGTACTAAATGTATCAAATAATAAACCTCCATATATAGGTCATCTACGACTAAATATAATTAAAAAGGATAAATCATTAAAACTACAATAGTATAAAAACATAATTATTCTATTATATAAAATATTTATGTGTCCACGTCTTAAATTAACGGTATTAGAAAAATAACTTTTTAGTATAAAAATAAATTTCATTGTAAATTAAAAATTGTTAGGCGTTATCTGGCATAGTAATAAAAATAAATCTATTACTACTGTAAGAAAAGACTTTGTAAGAGGTAAACTGAAATTGAACTAAAGTTTATGATGTTGATATTACGATTAATCCGGATAGTTATTCTAAAAGAATGAAACTATATAATCAAAATAATTTATGAGTAGATACAAAACCTTTAGTTATTGAAAATAATGAATTACTAGATACTAACATGGAAAACATTAATATAAATTTATAATCTAATTTATCACTATTATTCTTTGAGGGTATAACACTATTTAAAAATTTAAATCCGTCTATCAAATATTTTATAAAGAATATATTATATCTTAGTAGTAAAAAACTATTTAGTTTAATCAAATATATATCTTTATATAATACATTTAAATTATTTTCTAGTTTAACTTTAAGTCTACTTTTAATTTACAAAATTCTATTAATACTTTATTTAGCCTGTGTCTAGGTATGAGAAGTGAATTAATATTGTTATCAGATACTATACCTATATTATCAGTGCAGATTAATGCTGTAAATGCTAATATTAATTCTGCTTTATTAACTATAAATAATAATTTTCAGATTCTTAATACACATTTATATTATCAAGATGCTATATTGAATAATCTTTATCATAATAATGTTTGAAGTCAATCTAGTGAAGAGATAAATAATATGATGACTTTACAATCTCCAAATAGTATAAATATAGATATTGTAAATACATGATCAACTTATTATCCAAATAATCTTGAAACTAATGTAATTATTAACAATCCTGGATTAAATTTAAATATTAATCCTAATCCTATGAATATATTCAGAATACCTAATAATATGAATTCTAATATAATAAATAATATTAATCCGTTAATTTTTGTGCGCAGCACAAATGATTAATTTTAATAATGCTCAAGGAATGGATTTTATACATCATAATAATAGGATTATCAATAATGCTATGGACATAATTAGAAAATTAACATTTAGGCCTAATGTTGACGATCTTATTCAAGAAAACTTAAATACGGTTAAGAATATATTTTAAGATACTTCTTTAGTAGGAACTACAAATAGATATATTTCACGTTTAGCATTAATAGTAGGACTTCTATCCGTAGGCGTATTAGGTGGTAATTGATCAAGACCAGCAAGTAAAATAATTATAGCTACAGTATCAAATACAAGCCTATAATAAATAGTTTACAAAATTCAAAGATTTAACTTGATGGATGAAAAAAACATAAAAAATTCATAGTCTCTACTACTATAGTAGTAAAATATGCCGTAGTCTAATAGGTAGGACATAAATTTTTGGTATTTACTAGTAGGTGTTCGAATCACCTCGGCATAATAGGTAAGTCATAATTTTTTGGGAGGCAGCAGCAGCACAAAAGGTGGTTATAGTTCAACAGGTAGAGCAACTGTATGTGGCACAGTAAGTTCTTGGTTCGAGTCCAAGTATCCACCCTTTTAAGTCTAGGTTGCTTAAATGTTAAAATGCTATTAGATTTATATATATGTGTATTCTATATGTATTTTATATAAATTAAATATGTATTTTTAGTATAATTATTTTCATTTATTTATACGAAGTACAACCATGAAATGCATGTCCATAGGTATAAATATATAAGCTAAAGCTAAAGCGACCCTTAATTATTATATAATAATTCCTTCATCAATTTTAATATTTAGTTGTTTAGAAGGATGATTCGGAAAATCCTTCTAAAGATTTATATGAAAATTCTTTACACTAGAATTTCTTTTTACTTGTATTTGTATTTTCTGTATATATATAGTAATTAGTCTATTATATACAGATTATGTTTATTGTATAGATGATGAAACGATTAAAAAAGTACAAGAGGAAGCAAATAAAGTTAAACTTGATACTAATGTAAGTATCGAAAATGTAAATATACCAAGTTCTATATCAACTGGACTTGTTAATTTAGGATTAGCAGGAGTCGTAGGGGCAGGTGCAGCAGGTGCAGCCAAAGTTGTTAAAAGTAGTGCAGGAATAACTCCTCTAGCTAAAATGGGTATTATGGCCGTAACTGCTTTATTAACAGGTGCGATAGCTACAACTGTTAATACAGTTAATACTATTATAAATAAAAAAATTGACAAAAGCTTTACTGAAGAGGTTAAGTTAATGCAAGTAAAAGAGGAATCTTATTCTTCGAAAGCAGGAGCTAGTTCTACAGGGTCAAGTTCACCCAATTCACCTAAATTAGATCCAAGTTTACCTAAACCCGGTGATGATGGACCTGCAGCTTTTTCAATTGAGCCTTCTGCAGATATAGATACAATAATGGCTTTATTAAATGCTAATTATGTAGTACACATTTGTATTATAATGTTTATATGAAGTATATTTATTTTGTTTTTATCTAATAAAGTAGTAAATACTTATAATAGCTAGCTTATTAAGTTTATATATATCTTATTTTTTGTGCTGGCTGCTTCTAGCGAAGCATGCTGCAGGAAAATCTAGATATTATAGCTGATATAGTTAAAGCATCTAAAAAGTAGTTATATATTACTCTAAATAAATATTTGGTATATTAATTAATTAGTATATCAAGCTTCAATAGTTTAACAGGTTAAAACTCAGATTTCATATGTCTGTAATGGAAGTTCGACCCTTCCTTGAGGCTAGCTATTTTAGCTAAACCCTATGTTAGCTAGGGTGCAGATTTTATATTAATTTAAGTCATGATAATAATATCAATTATTTCTCTTTTACTTTCAAATGCCGTTAATTTAAGACGTGATATCTCTATTCTATATAATAGAATAGCTATGATTATATTAGCATATTGTATCTTAAATGATATAGCCTCTTTAAGTGTAGTTACTAAAGGTATAGCTCTACATGGAGGTTTATTATTAGTTACAAATATAACACAAATATTCCATATTTTCTTATTTTTAGTTAGTATATTAATATTAACATTAACTAGCTTCTATCCTAGAAAAGTGTGAGTATCAGAATATTCATCTATAAAAGATTTAATCTTTAATAACTTTGTTTATTATAATACAAAAATAATAAATAAAATGGGAGAACATCTTAAAATAATAGAATATCCTTTAATTTTATTATTTATTATTACAGGTGCAGTATTCTTAATGTCAACTAATGACTTAGTATCTATCTTCTTAGCTATAGAATTACAAAGTTATGGTTTATATATATTAAGTACTGTTTATAGAAATTCAGAATTATCTACTACAGGAGGTTTAATATACTTCTTATTAGGTGGATTAAGTTCTTGTTTTATCTTATTAGGTACAGCTTTAATATATGCCAATTCAGGTAGTACAAGTTTAGATGGTTTATACATTATTACAAGTATAAGTGACGTAAGTTCTACAGACTTATGATACAAACCTTATTATATAAATTTATCTTTAGTAATATTTACTATAGGATTCTTATTTAAAATAAGTGCAGCACCATTTCATTTCTGATCTCCTGATGTATACGACGCAATACCTACAATAGTTACTACTTTTGTAGCTTTAATTGCTAAAATATCTATATTTATACTGTTATTACAATTAGTTTATTATACTAATAATCGTTTCGAGCCCTCGGCTACAGAAATGAGCTGAACATCTATATTATTAATGAGTTCATTATTTTCATTAATAGTTGGTACAGTTGTAGGTTTAACTCAATTCAGAATTAAAAGACTATTAGCTTATAGTACAATATCTCACGTAGGATTTATGTTATTAGCTTTAGGTATTTCTAGTGTTGAATCAACACAAGCTTTCTTATTCTATTTAACACAATATACAATAAGTAACTTAAACGTATTTATTATATTAGTTGCTATAGGTTTCTCTTTATATTGCTATACTAGTGATAATAAAGAACATGAAGAATTAATGGATAAAACTAATTCTCCTATACAATTAGTTAGTCAATTAAAAGGTTACTTCTATATAAATCCAGTATTAGCTATAAGTTTAGCTATTACAATCTTCTCATTTGTAGGTGTGCCTCCTCTAGTAGGATTCTTCGGTAAACAGATGGTATTAAGCGCAGCTTTAGATAAAGGATTAGTATTCTTATCTTTAGTAGCTATACTAACAAGTGTAGTAGGTGGTATTTATTACTTAGGTATAATAAAAGAAATATTCTTCAGTAAACCAGATTATAAAGTAAATACTTTATTAGAAAATTTAACATTAAAAGGTAATGTATTAGACAGTAATAGAAATGTTGTTAGAAGTGTAAACTTCAAATACAACAATATAGCTATCTCAAGTCCAATAGCTTTTGTTATATCTATTATAACATTAATAATATTATCATTTATATTCATAAATAAAGAATGGCTAAGCATGGGTAAAGAAAAACTTTTGTCATTTTTTTATAAAATAAATTTAACATACAAATCTATTAGATGTTTTTATTTTCTTAAAACATATTCTACTATATTTTTTAAAAATTATACTACAAATATTCACAATTACAATCATAAGTTTATAGATCCTTGATTTATTACAGGATTTACAGATGCTGAAGGTTCTTTTATGGTACATTTAGAAAAAAATAAAGATAAATGAAGAGTAAGACCTACATTTCAAATAAAACTTGATATAAGAGATTTATCATTATTAGAAATGATAAAAATATATTTTAATAATATTGGTTCAATTAATGTTTCTAACAAAGAATGTGTTTATAAAGTAAGATCATTAAAAGAAGTAGATACAATAATATCTCACTTTGATAAATATACTTTAATTACTAGCCTCCGGCTACAGAAAAAAGCAGACTTTGAATTATTCAAATTAATTATTAATAAATTAAACAATAAAGAGCATTTAACTTCTGAAGGTTTACAAGAAATTGTTAATATATGTGCTTCAATGAACTTAGGTTTATCTTCAACTAATAAAAATAATTTTGCTAATACAATACCAGTAGTTAGACCATTAGTTGAGAACATGGCAGTGCCTCACCCTCAATGAATGGCCGGGTTTGCATCCGGAGAAGGATCTTTCTCTATAAATACTAGTATACAAGCAGAAAATAAGTCTGTTTCATTAAGTTTTAGAGTTTCTCAGCATATAAAAGATGAAGAATTGTTAAAATCTTTTGTTAATTATTTTGGTTAGCTTGCGCAGGGAATTTTTATTATCATGATAAAGATAAAAAAGCTGTGATTTTCGTTGTTAGAAAATTTGGGGATATTAATTCTAATATAATACCTTTCTTTAATAAATATAACATTATAGGTGTTAAATGTAAAGATTTTATAGACTGATCTGAAGCAGCTAAAATAATAGAATTAAAAGATCATTTAACAGGAGAAGGATTTAAAAAAATATGTGTGCTTCGCCTTAAAAGAAAATATGAATTCATATAGAATTTAATAAAATATATACCAAATACATGGATTGCCCCCTTATATTATACATAACCTGTGTATAATGATTGTAAATTGGATAAATTGCAAGAAACCTTATTAGAAAATAAACAACTTGCAGCGAAGTTTAATATAATTAAATTTATTAAAACCGTTCAACGACTAAATTACCTTATATGTATAAAACATCCAATATTACTTAAAGTAATAAAGACATAGTCTGAACAATATAGAAATATATTGAAATATTAATAATAATAATTATTAATAATTAACAATCTTGACCATATTGGTACAAATCTTATTTAACTGTTAAATGAGTAGCGTAACTTTCTTATTTATTCTTGTATGTGCTATAGCTATCTTATTCTTAGTTCTTAATTTCATATTAGCACCTCATAACCCTTATCAAGAGAAATATAGTATATTCGAATGTGGTTTCCACAGTTTCTTAGGACAGAATAGAGCTCAATTCGGAGTTAAATTCTTCATATTTGCATTAGTATATCTAATATTAGACCTAGAAATATTAGTAATATATCCTTTTGGTATGAGTGGATATGAAAATGGTGTATACGGTTTAATAATAGTATTACTATTTATAGGTATCATAACAGCCGGATTCGTATTCGAATTAGGTAAAGGAGCCTTAAAAATAGATAGTAGACAATCATATAACTATTTCAACAAATCAAAAAAATTTGTTAATACATTTATAGAAAACAAATAATCAATAATTAAATAATTTTTATGCTGCAGCTAAACAAGCTAAAGCTAATATAAATAAAGTATTATTTACTTTATCTAAATTCGTCTTTATTATTTTGTGAAATTTATATTTCTAACTAAAAAGCATAACAATTTACGAGATTTTTATTTTTTAATATTATACAAATATTATGTTACAATCATCAAAAATATTAGGAGCAGGATTAGCAACAGTAGGTGTTGCAGGAGCTGGAGTAGGAATCGGAGTAGTATTCGGATGTTTAATTTTAGGTGTTGCTAGAAACCCTTCATTAAAAAACCAATTATTCACTTACTCAATATTAGGATTCGCTTTCTCAGAAGCTACAGCGTTATTCGCTTTAATGATGTCATTACTTTTATTATACGTTGCATAATACGTATTAATTAAAGATTTTTTAATTATAAGGGCTTGGGTGGGTAGGGATGTTAGTATAACTAACCAAAAAACAATTCTATTTTAATTAGAAATTTTATTATTATAAAAACTATGAAATTTAATTTTAATTCTATATGAAAATATATTGCAGGAGGAGGTACTGTTCTGGGATATCAAGCCTTCTATGAAAGAATTACCAGTAAACAAAAAGCTGAAGAAGTTAATAGAAATATTCAAGATATGAATCAAAAAATTGATTCATTATATGATAATATGGAAAAGACTAATAAAGATAAAAATGAAATTATAGATATGCAAAATTTGTTTAAAGAAGTTAAAAATTCTCTTAATGAATTATCAAATATAAATAAAAAGTATTGAGATAAACCTAGCGAAAATGTTGACGAAAATTTTAGTAAATTATTCGAATCTTATAAAGAAGAATTTGGTAGGGCTTTTGAAAGAGCTCAAGAAATAACTGACAAAGTAAACAAAAAATACAGTCAATTTGAAAGTTCTATAAACAAATTAGCTGAAGATAATTATGTAATAAAATTAATTAATGAATTCAATAATTATTTATCAAATTTAACTATAACAGAAATTTGTTTGGTTATTAATATCAGTAGTTCTATTTTTGTCTTAACTTGTCTTGTTACCATATTATTTTCTGTATATGGTAATAAATTAATAGATAAGCTTAATTTAGAACAGAAATATCCTAAATTAGCTTCTTTTATTAAATTAAGAGTTAAATTACAACATACTTATGTATTTATTAACACTTTACTTATTATCATTGCTTTAATATTAATGATTATTATAAATTTTATAACATTAGTAAATGGGGATTAATATGTCAAAGATATTTACTATCTACATTAATACTTTTTAAAAGAATAAATAATCATTGTATTCGGTTTAATAATGTCATTACTTTTATTATACATTGCATAATACATGATAATTAAATTATTTTTAATTATAAGGGCTTGGGTGGGTAGGGATGTTAGTATAACTAACCAAAAAACAATTCTACAAAGTATAAATAACCTTTGTTATTCTATACATAATTAGAAATTTTATTATTATTACAAGCTTCGCAATGAAAAATTTATTAAATTCATTTGTATCTTTTGACGCACCTGTAGCTTGAGGTATTTACTTCCAAGACAGTGCTACACCACAAATGGAAGGATTAATAGAATTACATGATAACATTATGTATTACCTAGTATTAATCTTATTCGCTGTGGGATGAGTATTATTCTCAATAATAAGAAATTTTGCTGCAGCAAAAGCACCTATATCACACAAATACTTAAATCACGGTAGAGAAGTGCCTATTCAAAAGTATACTAAAAATAATAAGTTTTCTATTTCTAATAATAATATTACACGTACTTATAGTACTTTACCTGACAGCTCTTCTGAAGCCTGCGCAAGCTCTAATGTGCCTTATATAAAGGTATATGAAAATCCCTTTTCTATAAGAAAAGATATTTATAAAGAAAACCAAGATAAATCAGGAATTTATATGTTTACTAATAAATTAACAAACGATATATATATAGGACAATCTATAAACTTAGCTAATAGATTTAAAAATTATTTTAATAGTTATTTAAAACATAAAAATAGTTTAGTGATTTCAAGAGCATTAATTAAATACGGTTTTTCTAATTTTTCTATTACAATTTTAGAATATTGTGAAATTTCGGATTTAGTTAATAGAGAACAGTATTATTTTGATAAACTAAAACCTAAATATAATACATTAAAGATCGCAGGAAGTTCTCTTAACCATAAACATACTGAAGAAACTAAAATGAAAATTAGTGATTCATGCTTTAGCTTGCGCAGCCTAAAAGGGATTTATGTGAAGGAAAAATCAGCTTTATTTGGTCGTACTGCCTCATATGAAACTAAAGCCTTAATGAGTATAAGTAAATTAAAAGAAAATAATCCTTTATTTGGTCAAACTCATAAGGAATCTAGTATTGATTTAATGAAGCAAAAAGCTTTAGGTAGAATTCATACTGAAGAAACTAAATTAAAAATGAGTTTGGCAAGAGGTAATCCTATATATATATATGAAAAATGTTCATCAGAAGGTTTTAAATTAATAGGTAGTTTTGTTTCTGCCAGAAGAGCAGGTAAATTTTTAGAAATAAGTGGTAGTACTATTATAAGATATAGAAATTCAGGAGAGATCTATAAAGATAGATATAAATTCTCCGCGAAGCAGCCCTGCTTCGCAAGGGCTACTCAACTTATTATAAAAGATTAGGATAACTATGAATCAAATTCCACTATATGCTGGAAACTCCTAAAGCCTTAAGTACTTTTAAATAGTGACAATCTTAATGGATGTAACAATGGATAATCAGCAGGAAACCAAAGATAATTTTATTATTGAGTAGGATCCTCAGAGACTAGACGTGGAAACTTATGCAAATAGGTAAGATATAGTCCAGTTATGTAGGAAACTGCATAAGTATTTTGACTTTAATCGAATTAATATGAACTATAACACCTGCTGTTATATTAATATTAATCGCATTCCCTTCATTTAAATTATTATATTTAATGGATGAAGTAAACGATCCTTCAATGACTGTTTTAGCAGAAGGTCACCAATGATATTGAAGTGCGCCGTTTAATTATATGGAACGTTGTGTTCACAACACTATTCCTGTAGAATTGGAATATAAAGGAACAGACTTATCCGACATCGAAAGATTAGGGGAGTGTAGCATGTCTGTAAAGGTATTCTGAGAAGACTCTTCCATCTTCAAGAACGTTTGCCAACCTATGTTTGTCACGGTTTATTTATATATGTTTTTCTGAGTTAGCATTGCTCTAATCCAAATTGGAAGTTTAAAGGATTATTTAGTTATATTTTCTAAAGTTCAATTGGAGAATATATCTACAACTAAAAGATCACTACAACAGGTAGGACCCAACATAAAACCTAAAACAAATAATAGCGTACCATATAAGAACTCGGGATTCCCTAAGGGGTGTAAACCCTATGGGAACGGAGGTTCCGTAGTAGTGAGTAATCATAAAGGGAACCAGTTGTCCAACTCCTGTCTACTTCCTGCTGGTATAAGATTATATTCGTTGGATACTAGACAAGAAATGAATCTTGAGATAAAACAAGATATAGAATTATCATACAAACAATTATTTGACATAAACATCTACAAAGCTGCGTACCTAACACTGAAATCTAAACCGGGGAATATGACTCCCGGTACAGACAAAGAAACTTTGGATGCTATATCTCTAAGATGAGCCGAAGATGTAATACAGTCACTAAAAGATAGAACATTCCAATTCAAACCCTCGGAAAGAGTATACATTCCTAAAAAAAATGGAAAACTAAGACCATTGGGTATCCCTACTCCAAAAGATAAAATCATACAAGAAGTATTTAAAATGATGCTGGAAATGGTATACGAACCAATATTTCTTAACCACTCACATGGATTCAGACCAGGCAGATCTACCACAACAGCGGTATTTGAAGTCAGAAAATGAAATGGAGTTACATGAATAATCGAAGGAGATATAAAAGGATATTTTGACAATATTGATCATCAAATCCTAGCTAAACTACTAATGATAAAAGTAAAAGATCAAAACCTGATCGACCTATACTGGAAATTAGTAAAAGCAGGATATGTAAACAATGGAAAATATACTAGATCTCACTTAGGAGTTCCACAGGGAGGGGTTCTATCACCTCTACTATCGAATATATATTTACATGAATTTGACGTGTTCATGGAAGATCTCATAACAAGATATACAGAAAAACAAAGTGTTTCAAAAAACAACCCGGAATATCAAAGACTAAGAAGAAAAATTCAGAAGCTAGAAAATTTGAAGGACTTAAGTGAACAGGATAAAAATACTCTAGTCGAATTATGTGATAAACTTAAAAAGACACCCTCAGTTATTAGAGATAAGAACACAGGGACAAGAATATTTTACAACCGTTATGCTGACGACTGAATCATCGGAGTTTCCGGGGACCAAGAATTAGCGAAGAAAATCAAAAATGAGGCCAATGATTTCTTAAGGGACATACTAAAGGTTGAATTAAATCAAGAGAAAACGAAGATCACTCACGTAACTCAAGAGAAGATACACTATCTGGGATTCGATATATCTAGAAGATCAAGAATTTACACAGAATCACAAAAATCATATTTAATGAGCACGGGAAAAACTAGAAGACCCTCTAATGCTTCAGTCATTATAGAAGCACCTATGGAAAAACTGATCTCGAAACTAGTTGATCAAGGTTATGCTTGAAAGAAAGACAGAACACCTAAGGCAGTAACTAAATGGATATATTTAAAACCTGAAGATATTATAAGAAGATATAATTGAGTGGTACGTGGAATATTGGAATATTATAAATCAGTTGAAAACAGAAATCAACTAGGACAAGTAATATGAATACTGAAGTTCTCTGCTGTAAACACATTAGCCAGAAAACTGAATATCTCCCCCAAACAGGTTTGAAAAAGATACGGTAACCCAATAACCATAAAATTCATGACTGGAAACAAAGAAAAAGAGATTACCTTATATGAACCAAAAACCATGAAAAGAAACAGAACTTTTGAGTTACAGAGTTACTTTAACTTCGACCCTTTTAATGTTACCTTTTTCGCACTAAGATCTAACCACGTCTGAGACATGGCTTGTATCATATGTGATGAGAAGGACTATGTAGAGATGCATCATGTAAAACATATTAAAAGAGAAGAAGCAATGGGATTTGGAAAAATCATGCAAAGTCTTAATCGAAAACAAATTCCAGTATGTAGAGATTGTCATATGAAAATTCATAGAGGAGAATACGATGGAATATCAATAAACAAATTATTAGATAGAAAATTGTAAAACTACTTTTCATCAGAGTGGACAATGGAGAGCCGTATGCAGGGAAACTTGCACGTACGGTTCGGAGGGAGGCTGATCGTTGCCAGCTAGCTTATAGTCACGGTGCGGGTAGTCGACCCTACGCTACCAATACCCTGATTTTATAGATTCTAACGAAGAATTTATAGAATTTGATTCATATATCGTACCAGAATCAGACTTAGAAGACGGTGGATTAAGAATGTTAGAAGTGGATAACAGAGTTATAGTTCCTGAATTAACACATATCAGATTTGTTATAACATCTGGAGACGTTATACACTCATTTGCATGTCCTTCATTAGGTATAAAAACTGATGCATATCCTGGTAGATTAAATCAAGTATCAGTATTTATTAACAGAGAAGGTGTATTCTATGGTCTCGAACAATGGCCAAAACTGTAGTGAACCTATGGTTAAAAATCATCAAATTGCGGGAAACTCCTAAAGGAATCTTAACCAAGTAAGTATGGTAACATAACTTATGGCACAGGTAATGACTCGTGGTACGGTAAAATCAAGATTTATTATTCAATGGACAATCCGCAGCCAAGTACCGAATACTTATAAGTACCGGTATGCAGTTCATCGACTAGACGGTGGTTGGTGTTATTATAATTAATAATGCTTAAGGTATAGTCAAACCCCACTTGAAAGAGTGCAGAAAAATATGAATATTTGTATTTTTTGTTAAATAGATATATATTAATTTATTAATTATATTTAGGGATCTCTACAATAGTTTGCTAAACTTATTTTAATGTAAAATAAATAATTAGTACCAACACAAGAAACACTTGTCTTTCATATGAAAGACTATTGTAGTATTGCATGATACAATTAGTAGAAGTGTTTCTAATAATCACTTCATATTTGATAAACGTGCTGGATTAGGTTCTATAGCGGCTGTATCTTTAACTAGATGCTTTAGCTCAAGTAGATCCTTTAATTCAATTAGACCTCTGGTAAATAACCCTGAGTCTATAGCGTTAGAACATATAAATAGTGGAAAACCTATTACTCCGTCAGTTATCAATAAAGTATTATTAAATCAAAATTTATCAGTTACTAATTCAAAATTAGAAGAATTATTAAAAGTTCAAGGTATTGAAATGGACCTTCCTATATCAACACCGGAAAATAATCAATTTTTAGATCAATTAACTGGTAAATCTAAATATAAAGGTTTCTCTGGTGTATATATCTTTATACATAAAGATTCAAATCAGAAATATGTAGGTTCATCTAATTTATTAAGACGTAGAATGGACTACTATTTCAAAGGAGATTTTCCCTTAGTGGGTAAATTTTTGCCTTTACTTCGCAAAGAAGGACTAAAAGCTTTTAAATTAATAATCTTTAAATTAGATAGTAATAAATTTAGTAATCAAGATTCTTTAATATTAGAACAGTATTATTTATTAGATAAAGAATTTAACTTAAATACACTAAGAGTTGTTAATGCAGGATCCTCAAAAGGTGATCCTATTTATGTTTATGACCTAGCATGTAGTACTCTTTATTATCATGCTAAATCTAAAATAGAATTAAAAAGAATATTAAAGATACATACAGAAACTAGTAAAAAATATGTAGATTCTAAAATGCCATATCTGAATAAATTCTTGTTATTGAGTTATCCTATACCTACTGCTTTAATAAGCAATATTTCTGTGAAAGATTTAATAGCTATGATGCTAGAAGAAAGACAAAAGAATTATACATTAGGAACTCGTAGAAGTATTTCAGTGGAATTAGAAATTAAAGAAGGAAATACATTTGTAGATTCGCTTCACAAAGGTCATACTTTAAATTTCAATTCTTTAACATCTTGTATTGAATATCTAAGAGAATTAGGTTTAACTATTAAAAGAGACACTCTAACTAAATATATAAAAGACAAAAAAGTATTTCATAATTTCTTGTGTAAATACTCAGAGAATAATTTACCTGATAATTTTGAAGAAGTAGGATTAATTATTGATGAATATAAAAAATTCAAAGTTAATACAGACTTGGATTCATTAAAAATTAATAAAAAAAATAAACCTATATTAGTAATAGGAGAAAATTTTGATAAAGAATTTGAAAGTATTATTGATACAATTAAATACTTTGATACTCTAAACATCAAGTTAGATAGAAAATCTTTAAATCTTCGTTTAAAAGATGGTAAAATTTATAAAGATTATTATTTTACTTATAAATAACTAGATAAATATTCAAAATACTTTATCCTACTAATATATCATAATGCTAATCTAATAAATTAGCTAAAAAATCATCTTTTACATTAAATAAACGTAGAGACAACTTGCAATGTTCAGAAATATGTGGAATCTTACACAGTTCAATGCCTATAGTTATAGAATCTGTAAATATAGACAAATTTGTTCACTGATTATACAACGCTTAATTAAAGCACAGCATTATTGCAATTTTTAACTGATAAAATAATTATCAGATAAAAAGAGGTATTAGTTTAATGGTAAAACTTGATGTTACGGCCATCACAATTGTAGTTCGACTCTATGATGCCTCTAGTATAGTTTTGTTTTGTTTAAAATACCTATACTAAACATGTTTAGAATAATTTGATTAAATATTTAATTAAAAATGAGTTTAACTTTAGTACTTTTTTTAATAGGAATTTTAGGGTTCGTATTTAATAGAAAAAATATAATATTAATGCTTATTTCAATAGAAATAATGCTATTATCTATAACATTCCTAATATTAATAAGTTCTATTAATCTTGATGATATAATAGGGCAAACATATGCTATATACATTATAGTAGTTGCCGGTGCAGAATCTGCTTTAGGTTTGGCTATTTTAGTAGCCTTTTATAGACTAAGAGATTCTTCTATAACTAATTATATAGCTTTAGTAAATAATACTAAAGCTAATTATGATAAAAATAATATAATTTTATTGAATCAAATAAGAAAGTATTCTACAATAAGAAATAGTAATTCAACCTTAGATCCCTGGTTTATAACTGGGCTTTTTGATGCTGAAAGTTCTTTTGTAGTAACGATTCTTAAAAATTCTAGATATAAAACTGGTTGAACTGTTCAACCAAGAATTCAAATAAAGATGCATGAAAAAGATAGGGACTTAATTAAATCAGTACAAAAATTCATAGCTTGCGCAGGAAATATAGGTTATTTAAGTGAACCTAATAATAAATCTACTGTAGAATTTAGAGTTAGTACTTTTAAAGATTTAATTGATGTGATAATACCTCACTTTGATAATTATCCTTTATTAACAAAAAAATATTTAGATTATATTTTATTTAAACAAATTGTTTCACTTATGAAAGAAAAAGAACATAGTACTTTAGTAGGCTTGCAAAAGATAGTAAACATAAAAGCATCTATTAACTGAGGTTTATCTGAAAACTTGAAAGAAGCTTTTCCTAATACTATCCTTATAAATAAACCAAATGTTAATATAACCTATAGTTCTATGTCTCCTGAATGAATAGCAGGTTTCGCTACAGGGGAATCTAATTTCTATATAGCAATACAAAAATCTGAAACTAAAAATGGTTTATCTACATCTGTACGTTTTTCTATAGCTCAAGATAAAAGAGATATACTATTATTAAAACACTTTATTAATATTTTTGGTTGTGGTTATATAAATGATTATAAAAATCGGGATGTTTGTGAATTTATTGTTACAAGAATTGATCATATAATTGAACATATTATTCCTTTCTTTGAACAGTATCGTATAGTAGGATCTAAATATCCAAATTATATAAATTTTAAACATGCAGCTTTTATTATTAAAAATAAAGAACATTTAAGTGAAGAAGGTTTAAATAAAATATTAAAATTAAAAAATAAAATTATAAAATAACTATTTTAATATTAATAATTAGTTTAAGGGCTAGAAGAATATTGGTCAAGGTGAAGTGAACCTTTGCCTAGTCTTATTTTTTAATAAGGCAAAATCTTCAAATTGCGGGAAATTCTTAAAGACAAATCTACCAAGTTAATACAGTAATGTAATTAATGGAACAGGTAATGACTCGTTGTAAGGTAAAAACGATTTGTATGAAGAAATGAAATAGATAATCCGCAGCCAAGTGCCAATTATTAATTGGTATGCAGTTCATCGACTAAATGGAGATTGGTAAATAATTATGTATAATTATTTGCTTAAGATATAGTCAGGCATAACTGAAAGGTTATGGAAATACCCAGCCCGTCTAAGGGAATTATATTCCTAAGGCAAAGGGAAAAAACGAAGAGGAAGTATCGCAATAGAATATAAATAATGTATTTAAGTATTATTATATTACCTTTATTAGGGTCTATAGTATCCGGATTTTTTGGTAGAAAAGTCGGTGTGACAGGTAGTCGTATAATTGGTTGTTCAAGTATATTGGCAACTACAGTTTTAGCCGTTATCGGTTTCTTTGAAATAGGATTTAGTAACAATCCTGTTTCTATAACTTTATTCAAATGATTAGATAGTGAATCATTTAACATGGTATGAAATTTCCAATTTGATAGCTTAACAGTGTCAATGTTAATACCTGTATTAGTGATTAGTACTCTAGTTCATTTCTATTCTATAGGTTATATGAGTCATGACCCACACAGTCAAAGATTCTTTAGTTACTTAAGCTTGTTCACTTTTATGATGATCATATTAGTAACAGGTAACAATTACTTAGTAATGTTCGTTGGTTGAGAAGGTGTAGGAGTTTGTTCATACCTTTTAGTTAGTTTCTGATTCACTAGAATTGCAGCTAACCAAAGTTCATTATCGGCATTCTTAACTAATAGAGTTGGTGATGCTTTCTTAACAATTGGAATGTTCATATTATTATGATCTTTAGGTAACAGAAAAAATTGTAAAATTTTCAAAGACAAAAAACAAAAAATTAGTTCATTAACTCAGTATTCTTTGAATAATACTAATATATGCTTAGGTCCGTTACTTAGTAATTTTAATCCCATATCTAGTACTACTATTAGAAAGTATTCTAATTCATCTTTTGCTCCATATTTAGCAGGGTTAATCGAAGGAGATGGGCACATAGCTGTTCACGATAAAAATACACAAAAAAAAGAGTACAGACCAAAGATTATTATTGCTTTTAATATTAACGATAAACCTTTAGCAGAAAAATTATCTACTGGCTTAAAAGTAGGTAAAATTATAGATAGATCTAGTGCAGGTCATGTATTATTACAAATTTTAGCTAAACAAGAAGTATTAAAAATAATCAATTTAGTTAATGGTCATATGCGTACACCTAAAATAGAAGCACTACATAGAGCTATTCGTTGAATAAATGAAAAAGATAATAGTTCTATACCGTTATTAGGTATAGATTCTTCTTGTTTAGATAGCAATAGCTGATTAGCTGGATTTACAGACGCCGATGGGTGTTTCGGTATAACTATATACGATCGTAAGAAAAATGGAGTATTCTTAAGAACAAGTGTTCAAACTTCTTTTCGAATAGAAGTAAAACAAAATTACTCGAGAGAGGTTACTTTAGAACAAGGTGGATCTAGCTTTTTTAATATTATGAGCGAAATTGCCGGATTTTTTACCGTAAATCTATACACTAGAACTAGAAAAACCGAAGATAAAGTATTTCACGCTTTCGCAGCGGTGGCTCACAACTCAAGAAGCCATGAAATACTTCGTATTTATTTTGATAATTATCCTTTGTATTCATCTAAGTACCTAGCATATAAAGATTGATGTCTTGTTCAAGATCTTCATAGAGGATCTTTAAGTAAAGAGAACTTAGAGAAAATAAAAGCTATTAAAAATGAGTTTAACACTAAGAAAAAAATATTTGATTTTTCACATTTGAATTCTTTACAATTTAAATAAATTGCCGTGGGAGACAGTAATGTCTCTCTTATTATATAACTATATGCGGGAAAGTCCTAAAGTCTTTTTATAGATTATTGTGAAAACTTTATATAACTGCGTACACAAAGCTTAAAAATTAAAAAGAATAGAATCTAAAAATTGTAACAACAATAGGATGAAAATGGATAATCCGCAGGAAACTAAAAATAATCATTGATTATTTAAGGGTTCCTCAGAGACTACACGTTATACCCCCTTAAGGGGTGAAGATATAGTCCAGTTATAGCTGAAAAGTTATAAGTTTCGAATTTAGATTATAGTACAGTATTCTCAGTTGCTCCTTACATTAACGAAAATGTTATAACAATAATAGGTATTTGCTTATTAATAGGTGCTATGGCAAAAAGTTCACAAGTAGGTCTTCATATATGATTACCTATGGCTATGGAAGGTTTGTTAAACAGGGCTTTCCTTAAACTTTACTATATGCGGGAACATCCCGTTTTAAATCTTGGTCCACTTAAATATAGTTTAATCGGAAAAATTCAAGATGAGGGACAATCCGCAGGAAATTCCAATAGAAGTTCCTCAGAGACTACACGTAAAGCGTTTATATTGAAAGATGATTTGTTTAAATTATGATTTGTAGGATTCGTCGAAGGAGGCGGATCTTTTATAATTAATGAAGATGGATACTTGGAATTTAGAATTACACAATCAAGTAATGATGCTCAAGTTCTATTTAGGATTAAAAAAATGTTAGGGTTTGGCGTAGTTAGATTACAAGACTCTAAGAGAAAAACTCATTGTTATAGAGTTAGAGATAAAGAGAATTTATCAAAACTTATTTCTATATTTAATGGAAGTATTTTTCTTGAAAGTAGAAAAATACAATTTAAATTATGACTAGAAGCTTTTAATATTAAATATAAAGAAAATGTTTTATATTTAAATGAAGACTTCAAACCTAGTTTAAATGATTCTTGATTATCAGGATTTACTGATGCAGAAGGATGTTTCACTTGTTCTATTAGTGATAACAAGACTCAAACTGCTAGTTTAATTAGATTAAGATATATTTTATATCAAAAAGGTAATTCGGTAAATATGGATCATTTAGCAAATATTCTTGGTGGTAAAAAGCACTATATAAAAAGTTATGATGGTTATAATGTTGTGGTAAATACTATGAAATTATCTTCTATTGTACAATACTTTAGTATCTTTTCTTTAAAAACTAAGAAATATATTACATATTTTAATTGAATAAAAATATATAAATTGATGATAATTAATAAAAACCATAATAGTATTGAAGGTTTAACATTAATTAGAAAATATAAAGATAATATGAATAGACTAAATAATAACGAACAAGTATTAGAAAGTAATGTATTTAAGGCTATTATAGATAAGAAATGTTTTTCAGTTATATTATTATTATTTATATTATACCTAATATATATATTAATTAATGATATATTATATGATATATTTTCACCTGTATTATGTATGGCTGGTGAGGATTTAAACGAAAAGAAACAAGCAATAAATGAAGCATCTAATGGTTTAAATGCTTCTAATAATAATCTTAGTGTTAATAAACCTGAAATTCATTTACATAACCCTAATATAACAATACCTGGAGAAATAGGAACCAGTGTGGGGTTAGGAGGTGCAGTTTCCGCAGGGATATATGCACTATCTAAATCTAAGGTAGTAGCTTCAATGCCTCCTGGAACAAAAGCAGCTTATACTGCAGCTGGTGGTATTATAGGTGGAACTGCTTTTGTTGCGGCAAATTACCTTAACACAGTGGTTCAAAAGAACGCCAAGAATTATTCTTCTAGAAAGAGTGATTCTTATCCAGCAAAATCTATAATAGAAGAAGGAGATAATATAGACAATATAATGTATTTTCTTAATTGAAATATTATAATATGTATTATAGTATTATTATTATTATTATTATTAATTTACTTGTATGTTTATAAACGTAATAATATATGAGTTATATTAGCTATTTGAACTTTTACTGTAATAGTGAGTATAATTTCTGTATATTTAGCTTATTGTCTTCTTGAAGATATTGATATCATAGCAAGAATATGTCATGATATTGATTCTTCTAAGAAAACTCTAACAAATTATAATTGAGAGGATGATACAATTCAATTTTTAACTTCCGTGTTAATATTAAGATGTTGTATCCCAGTTCTCCTTTATTTGTTATTAATATCTCATGCTTATAGTATGATCGCTAAGAACAATCATAAATTTATATTATTAAAACACCTATGAGGTGAACGAATTCATTCCTATTTCATTAAATCAGTTAACCTAGCAAGTAAAACAAACTGAATATGAATGACAATAGGTGCAACTTTATTAGTATTTTCGTGTTTAATGTCTATATATATTGCATTTTCTACTTATAATTATATATATGATATAACCGAATTATATCTAAATTCTAAAAAATAACTTAAACAAATCATCTCTTAATGTAAATGAAGATATAGTCCGATCAGTTAAGTAATTAACTGCATATTTATAATCAATATATATTATAAATTAACATAATAGCCTACACCTGTATCTGCATTAATACACGCAGCTACAATGGTTACAGCTGGAGTTTACTTATTAATACGTTCATCTCCTTTAATAGAATACAGTTCAACAGTTTTATTAATATGTCTATGATTAGGGGCTATTACTACAGTATTTAGTTCTTTAATTGGATTATTCCAACAAGATATTAAAAAAATTATTGCTTATTCTACAATGAGTCAATTAGGTATGATGGTTATAGCTATAGGATTATCTTCATATAATATAGCTATTTTCCACTTGATTAATCACGCCTTTTATAAAGGATTATTATTCTTAGGTGCTGGTGCTGTTATACACGCTGTATCAGATAATCAAGATCTAAGAAGATATGGAGGATTAATATCATTCTTACCTTTAACTTATACAGTTATTTTAATAGCAAGTCTTAGTTTAGTAGCTTTCCCTTTCATGACAGGTTTCTACAGTAAAGATTTTATATTAGAATCTGCTTATGGTCAATATCACTTCAGTAGTATTAATGTTTACTTTATTGCTACTATAGGTGCAATATTTACTACATTATATTCAGTTAAAGTATTATACTTAACTTTCTTAGCTAACCCTAATGGCCCTGTGAATTATTACAAAAATGCTCATGAAGGTGATATCTTCTTAAGCTTACCATTAGTTATATTAGCTATTTTCTCTATATACTTTGGATTCTTAACTAAAGATATATTTATAGGATTAGGTTCAGGATTCTTTACTGATAATAGTATATTCATACATCCAATGCATGAAATATTAATAGATACAGAATTCGCTGTACCTACTTTCTTCAAATTATTACCATTCTTCTTTACAGTAGGTTTCTCAGCTTTAGCTATAATCTATCCAGAATTTATGCCTAAATCTGTAACAGACTTTAAATTATCTAGATTAGGATACTATGTATTTGGTTTCTTCAATCAACGTTTCTTAGTAGAATTATTCTATAATAAGTATATAGTTAACACTGTATTAGATTTAGGAGGTCAAACTACTAAAGTCTTAGATAAAGGAAGTATAGAATGAGTAGGTCCTTATGGAATGAACGTTCTATTAACTAGAACAAGTAAAACTATATCAGGTTTAAGTAAAGGAGTTGTAACAGATTACGCTCTTTATATATTAATAGGAGTTTGTTTCTACTTATCTATATTTAGTTTCGTTTCAGTATATCTTGACTTAGTAAACGTTATAACAGTTACATGTGTAGTAGTTTTACTAGGAATAAGTAATTATGTAACATCAGGTAAAGAAGCTTAATATAAGCTATAATTACCCTATCCGGAGGATATCAAACTATAAAATTAAAATAATAATTATTTGCATAATATGCAGTATATATATTTATGAGTATTTTACTCTATAATATATAATAAAAAAAAATACATATATATTTTATATAAATTATATTAATTTATATACGTATTAACAATCTAATTAAATTTATAAATAAAACTATGAGAATATTAAAAAGTCATCCTTTTTTAAAGTTGCTTAACGCATACTTAATAGATCATTCACAACCTAGTAATATAAGCTACTTATGAAACTTCGGTTCATTATTAGGATTATGTTTAGGAATACAAATAATAACAGGTATAACATTAGCAATGCATTATAACCCAAGTGTAGCAGAAGCCTTCAATTCTGTAGAACATATTATGCGTGATGTTAATAACGGTTGATTAGTTCGTTACTTACACAGTAATACAGCATCAGCTTTCTTCTTCTTAGTATACTTACACATAGGTAGAGGATTATACTATGGATCATACAGAGCACCTAGAACATTAGCATGAGTATTAGGAGCAATAATCTTAATTCTTATGATGGGTACAGGTTTCCTGGGTTACTTAAATATAGCCCAAAATGACTATAAAACTAAAACAATTACAACTTTAAATAATAAAAGATACTTTTCAACTTCTCGCGATACAGATAGAGTATATGATTTCTTAAAGTCTAAAAACCTTAAGCCTGTCTTTACTTACGACAATTTACACGAAGATTCAGTACGTAAAAGTATAGCTAAAGATACTAAAGGACTTAGTGGTATTTATATGATATTGAATAAAGAAACTCTAAGTTATTATATAGGATCTGCTTCTACAGGAAGAATAAATTCTAGATTTACAAATCATTTAATATATTTAACTGGAAGTAAAGTGGTTAAAAATTCAGTTAAAAAATATGGCTTACATAATTTTGCTTTCATAATATTAGAGTTATTTCCTGAAATTGTTAATCAAGAGAATAATAAGAAATTGTTGAACTTAGAAGATTTTTATCTAAAGTCTCTTTTACCTGATTACAATATATTAACAGAGGCTGGTTCTAGCTTTGGTTATAAACATACAGAAATAACTAGAATTAAAATGAAATCTAATTATAGTGAAGCTCGTAGAGAACTAATAGGAAGTTTAAATAAAGGTAAATCTTTCTCTAATCCCCCCCGGGGATACGAAACTATAGAAGCTATGAGAGAATCAGCTTTAAATAGAGAAGAAGTAAACTACACAAAACAAGGTATTTTAAATATGAAAAATAAATCTAAATCTGTTATCGTAAAAGCGTTAAATAACACTGTTTATGGTGAATTTAATAGTATAGTTGAAACAGCAGAGGCTTTAAATTGTTCTATTAAAACTATCCAGAGAGCGTTGAAAACTCCAAGTAAATTATTAAAAGGACGTTGAATTGTTGATTATAAAGAATAACCTTATAATTAATATTATAGTTATAGTCCTCTTAGTAATAAACTCTATGTAATTTATGGAAAAAAATAGAGTTTAAAAGAGAATAACCTGACAAGGTTATTGAAGAAATAAATTATTTCTTTGGCAATACTAGTGAAAACGATCAAAGTATACTATATCTTTAGTATAAGAGATCGTCGGTTCTCCATAGGATCGCTACAGACTGGGTCACTAGTGGGTGGCTGAAATGCTGCTTAATGCACAGTCGAAACTTTTTATCTTTAAGGTAGAGATAAATATGATAGCCGAACTATAAAGATATCATAGCTTTTAAATTAAAAGTAAGTTTGTATGTATTACCTTACGGACAAATGTCATTATGAGGTGCTACAGTTATTACTAACTTAATAAGTGCTATACCATGAATAGGACAAGATATAGTTGAGTCAACAAAAATTACAATATTTGGTGCGTTTAGTTTAGGTTTATTTTCTATATTACCAACTATAGGTAATATACACGGTAATGCTTTGAAGAAAGTAAAAAGTATAACAAGTAAAGAAGATTATATGTCTATACCTCCATCTTTTTTAGCTTTTCTAGTAGGATTAATAGATGGAGATGGTTATATTCAAATAACCAAAACGTCTAAAGGCTTTATAACTATGAAATTGAGCATATCTTTACATTTAGATGATATATCTACATTAGAATATATTAACTCTATTTTGAAATTAGGAAAAATAAACGTTTATAAAGACTTAAAAAGTCCTACTTGTAAACTTATAATAAATAAGACTGAATTACAAGAAATTTTATTTCCTCTATTAATTTATAACAATATTTTCTTTTTAACAGAAACTAGAGTTAACCAATTCAATTTAGCTATGTATATATTAAAGAATGATATTAGAATATATGATGAAATAAATAAAAATAATGTTAAAGATATATTCAAATTACCAAGTAATTCATTTGATTATACATTATTACCTTTCTTTAAAAATTGAATTGTAGGATTTACATGTTCAGGTTTATATCCCGGTGTTGTAGAATTTAGTAACAAAAATCCTCTTACATATAAACGAGTAAAAAAAGATTTCAAAAAGCTATGTTCTAATAGAGATAGTTATAATTATCTTAAAAGAATATTTAAAGGACAAGAAAAAAGCGCCAGGTATTATACCGTAAAGGTAGCTAAACCGGTAAATACCTATCTTGTAATTTGAGGTACTAATTTATGTTCTACAGCCGGAACAGGGCGTTTAACAAAGATAGTTAAACATATGATAGTATTACCTATTTATGTAAAAAGTGTGATAGTTGGAATACTTCTATCTGATGGTAACTTGTCTTCATCTAAACCTTATGAAAATCCACATTTAACTTTTAAACAAAGTTTAAATAATTCTAAATACGTTTTATTTGTTTATTCTATACTAGCTCATTATTGTAACGTATACCCTAGTATGGTCAAAAGTATTCGAAAAGATAAAGTAAGTTATGCTTTGTATTTTCGTACTAGAGGCTTACCTTGTTTTAATGAATTAAGATCTTTATTTTATATAGAAAAAGAAAAAAGAATTCCTGAAGATATATATAATATTTTAAATCCTGTCGCTTTAGCTCATTTAATTATGGGTGATGGGTCAGCGAACAAATACGGTTTAATTCTTTGTACGGATTCTTATAGAATAATAGACGTAGTTCGTTTAATGAATGTTTTAAAGATTAGATATAATATAGATTGTACACTACGTTACCATACACCTACTCAGCCAAGAATATATATTAGAGAACGTTCTATGCCTATATTACGTGAGTTAGTTAAACCTTATATGGTTGAATCTATGTTATATAAAATAAAAAATGATTAAAAGTAATAATGATGGTTGTTTTCAATTAAAACAAAGAATGCATACTAATTTGTTCGAAGCTTTTAAATTAATATTTGAAACAAATAGAAAAATAGATAGAACGAATAACTATAATCAATTTGGTGTAAGTTCAAAAGCAGATATACAAAAAGTGATAAATTTCTTTTCTTTTAAAGGTTTACATCCTTTAATAGGATTAAAGTATATCCAATATATAAAATGACTAAATAATCTAAAAACTACTCTACGTTATAATAAGTTAAACTATCCAATATTGTAATATGGGCTCCTTAAAAATAATTCTATTTTTTAGAGGCAAATGGGGAAAATTACAAGGACATTTAATAAAATCACCTCCGATTATTAAATTATTTGTAGCGGCTCTTGGTTTGGTTTAAATATAATGAATCAAGAACGTTCAACGACTAATAAGTGAGTTAAACCAACAATAAGCTTAACACGATAACCCCAAGATTTAATGAATTTAAATCTAAGATATAGTCTAAATATGTTTGAAAAAACATAAAGTATAAATTAAAAATTATATAAAAATACATTGTCATTTGAGGAGGTTTATAAACAACAGATGGACCACAATATAGTGATATATTGTTAAAAATCCTGCTTAATGCTGGAAAATCTTTATTAATTTACGTTACACTATTTATCATAAAATATATAAAAGACAATCAGCAGGGGTACAAAGTATATTTACTTTATAAGCCTCTCAGAGACTAGACGCAGGAGATCTTATATACTTACTTTTTTAACTTAAAAGTTAAACATTTAAATAACCAATTCTTAAAAATAGTTAAGTTAAAAAGATCAAGATATAGTCCGATCAATAAAGAAATTTATTGAATTAGTTCACATATTTATATTTAATTTATTTTTGTACGAAGTACAAAGTGCGAAGTGCGAAGCAAATTTGCTTAATAGTATAAAACATTTAATCTTGTATATTTAAGATTAAAGTATTTTTATACTCATTACAATAAAAAAGATATTACATAATATCTTTTTGTGTAATAAAATATTATTTTATTATGCAAACGATTAGTTTTTTAAAGATATATATTAAAATAGGATATTGTTATTATGATATTAAATTTAAACAATATTTCTTATTACATTTCTCCATTTGCTTTTTTCTTTTTACTAACTTTTTTAGTTTGTTTTGTGAGATTGCATTGTAATTTAGGTCCTTTATTTCTTTATAGATTTATGGTAACACCTATTTGAGCTCTGAATATTATATTTTTTATTAGTATTATTTTTATTTTTCATTTAATATGTGATTCTTCTTTTTCAGAGGATTTGGTTTTCCATGTAGGAGATAAAGAGAATACCAATATTAATATAGGAGAAAATGCTACTATAAATATTAATGATGGAAAGGTTAGTCTTTCTGTCAATAATCTGGGAAAAGTAGCCGCGGCTATCTCTGCAGCTGGTGGTGCTAGTGCGGGTATTCAAGTAGCTAAATATGTCTCCGGTCCTCCAGCTGTTAAATTTGGTGCTGGTGTGGTTACAGCTGCAGCTGTACAGGCTAGTACAGCTATTATGACTAAAGTTTTAAATTCTAATAATAGTAATAATCCAGGAGGGACTTCTAAATTAGTTGCTAATTTAATACCCTCATCTACAGGAGATGATATACTTAAAGATTATCCTTTAAATTTATTAGGTGATATAAATACTTTACTTATTTGTGCTCTGGCATTTTTATATATTATTTTAAATATATATATAAGTAAGTATATAATTAGTAAAAATTTAGTGAAATATATACCAGTTTCAATACAAAATTATAAGATAGGTAAATTATTTGTTTTTTGACTAAATAAATACTTAAATTTGTGAAGTAAAAGTAGCAATTATATATTAGGATTTTGTTATTTTATGTTATTCTTTTGTATTATTATATGCAAGTTAAGTTTATATTTAATATTATCTGCCTAATTAAAAGTGCTTTTATACTATAATGTGACGTATTTATATAAAATATATATGAAAATTATTCAATAAGTAATATAAAATATGTGAACTAGTAACACAAATGCTCTGTTAATAATGCTACATTAAACAGATTCTTCGCATTACACTTTGTTTTACCTTTCGTATTAGCTGCATTAGCCTTAATGCACTTAATAGCTGTACACGAATCAGCTGGAGCAAGTAACCCATTAGGGGTACCTGGATACTACGATAGAGTGCCTTTCGCACCATACTTCTTATTCAAAGATTTAATAACAATATTTATTTTCTTCTTCGTTTTAAGTATGTTCGTATTCTTCATGCCTAATGTATTAGGAGATAGTGAAAACTATGTTGTAGCTAACCCTATGCAAACACCTGCCGCAATAGTACCTGAATGATAAAGAATAATAAATGTCATTCTAAAATCTCGAGAATTGCTGGAAAACCCTATGATTGTAGGACAATCAGCAGGGAAACTTTTAAATAAAAGAACCTTCAGAGACTATGCACGAGACAATTTTATTAATTGAAGATATAGTCCGACCATAGTATAAATACTATGAATTAACATAATATTTATTGATTTAATTCTTATATTATTATTTTTCTTATCTGGTCATATACTTTTTGCAGCGCGTACAACAAAAGGTATACCTCGGTTATCCTCAAGTCAAAGAGCTTCAATAGTATTACCAGAAGAAGTTAAAGAAATATTAATAGGAATATTATTAGGAGATGCTCACATAGTTAAAAGATCTTTAACTGGTAACTCTAGATTAGTATATAGTCAAACTGCCATAAAACATAAAGAATATTTTGATTATGTTTTTAATTTCTTTTTTGTCTTTTGTGCGGAAAATTATATACCTCAACATAGATTAATAGTAGATAAAATAACTCAAACTACTTATCATGCTATATCTTTTACAACTATGCAATTACCTTGTTTTAATGTATATAGAAAATTGTTTTACGATTTAAATAAAAAGAAAATTGTTCCAGATAATATCAAAGAATTGTTAACTCCTAGTGGATTAGCTTTTTGAATTATGGATGATGGAAGTAAACAAGGTAATGGTTTACACATTAGCGTCTACGGTTTTACTGATAGAGACGTAGATAAACTAATCCTAGCTTTACAAGAGAAATTTCATCTTAAATGTTCTATACATTATAATAAGGATAATAAACCCCGTATTTATATATTTAAAGAATCTATGGAAACTTTAATATCTTTAGTAAAACCTTATTTTATTAAAGAAATGTTATATAAATTAGGTTTATAGAGTACCTTAAAATCAAGTAAGTAAACGATTTATTACCATTCTATGCTATATTAAGATCTATACCTAATAAATTATTAGGAGTTATAGCTATGTTTGCTGCATTAGTAGCAATATTAGCATTACCTTACACAGATCTAGGTAGAACTAAAGGTTTACAATTTAGACCTTTAAGTAAAATATTATTCTACATATTTGTAGCTAATTTCTTAATACTACAACAATTAGGTGCAAAACACGTTGAAACTCCATTCATAGAATTTGGACAAATAAGTACAGCATTATACTTTGCTCACTTCTTCATATTAGTACCAGTTGTTAGTGTAATAGAAAATACATTGATAGACTTATATCAAATAAATAACAAGTCAAGATAATAGATCTATTAGTGATATAAACACTAATTTGTTAAATATATAATATTTATACAATTTTATAGTAATATTTACTATAAAAAGATTATGCTGTAAACGGATTTACACTGTGATTGCAAATCATTAGTTCGAGGTTCAATTCCTCCATAATCTTATTTTCGCTTAGTCTAGTATTACTATACAAGTTAAAACTAGATTAATAAGCGATAAAACTTAATTATAAAAATCTTTATTAATACTTATATTATTAAATAATTTACTATATTTAGAATATAGAATATATAAATCTTATCTGTAGCTTGCCTTAGCTACTACTTAAATTAAGCTGTTAGCTTATAAGTTTTATATAAAGTCAATTTAATCAACTATTTAATTAAAAGTATTAAGACGGAGTATAATATAATTTTATTATTTAATAAAGGTCAAATAATTTTATTGAATCTAAAATTATACAAAAATTTAGATAGAACTTATTCGTTCATCCAATTATTAACAATTAATAATATCATATCTAAAAACTATACTCTATTGCTTCGCAATTTTGAAATTAGAAGGTACCACAAACCTAAAATTAAGATCTGAAATATCAATGGGTATGGAAAGATGATTTAATTCAACTAACGCTAAAGATATAGGAACATTATATCTAATATTTGCTTTATTCTCAGGATTATTAGGTACTGCATTTTCAGTATTAATAAGATTAGAATTAAGTGGACCAGGAGTTCAATTCATATCAAATAACCAATTATATAATAGTATCGTTACAGCTCACGCTTTATTAATGAGTGCGCCGTTGTGTCTTGAAATGTGGTTGATCCAAATAGGATTCACAAACAAAAGTGGTTGTGTAAAGAACTATCAGGCTGGTGAAATCAAACTTCACGAGGAAACTCAAACAGCTAAGCTGATAGGAAAGGGAATAAACGGAAGAGATGCTCATTTTCTAGGATTTATACCCGATCTAAGCTGTGCAACGTTTAGGATAACAAACTTGATTATACGTAATATCCTTCACAAAAGGAACTTTGCCAAATGAGCAGATAGGGCAAATGCATTATTCAATCTAATTTTATCATTAGTTTTAGATCCACTTTCGAAGAATAATGGGATAACTCGCAAAGAGAGAAAAAATTACGCAAGAAACCTAGCACAGAGTACCGCTTCAAGGAACTACGGGATCACCTACGGGAACCATAGGAATATGGCTCCTAAGAACCAGAAAAAACTGGGACCCAGATTGGGTGGTGACGGAGTCGTCATATTAGGATTCAGCTACGATATCTGAAGGACGACAGTCTCAAATTTACAAATGAGAACATTAACATCAAAAGCCGGCAGAAATGTGATACGCGGCAGCGATATTAATAATACATTTGAATCTGCGGAAGTTAACATAAAAGCAATAAGCAATCTGAAAAATTTAGTAGCAGCTTACGAATTGATAAAAAGTAATCCAGGTAATATGACAAAAGGGGTTAATGAATTGACCCTAGACGGAATAGACCTAACTTACTTTAATAACGTCCAATCAAAGTTAAAGGCAGGTAAATATAAATTCAACCCAGCAAGAAGAATTCAAATCCCAAAACCTGGGAAGAATGAACTTAGACCTTTAACAATAGCGTCACCTAGAGAAAAAATAGTACAAAAAGCAATCCTGTTAGTCATGGAAAGATTATACGAAAATAAATTCTTAGAAACTTCGCATGGATTTAGACCTGGAAGAGGAACACACACGGCAATGAAACAATTAGATGCTACTTTTCAAAGTGCACAATTTATAATTGAAGCGGATTTCTCTAAAGCATTTGATACAATTCAGCATGAAGCCCTAATGGAAATCATAAAGGAAGAAATAAAATGTGAGAAAACTTTAGCCCTTATCAAAAGTGGACTAAAAGCAGGATACATAGAATTTGGAGAACTCCATAATAATCTAGCTATGGGTACACCTCAAGGGTCTATTTTGAGTCCTTTACTATGTAATATATTCCTACATAAAATGGATAAATACATAGAAGAGCTTAAAAAAGAATACCATAAAGGTGATAAAAGACCTAGAAGTAAAGAGAACATGAAACTTCAAAATCTTGCTAAATACTGAAGAAGAAAAGGATATGATAAAAAAAGACCTCTCGAATTTAAACTAATAATTCAGAAATTACTGAAAACACCTAGTATAAAAAGGGACGAATCTTTTATCAGAATAAATTACGTAAGATACGCCGATGATTTTGTGATAAGTATTGAAGGAAGCTACAAAATAGCGAAAGAAATCCTACTAAAATTGGAAACCTTCGTAAACAACGAACTGAAATTAAAATTCAACCCAAATAAAACCTCCATATCCAAATTTACAGAGAGCCCTTTTAAATTCTTAGGTTACAGTGTCCGTGCGCCACTAATGAAAAGAGGAGTAAAACCTATTGAAAATGTGATAATAAATGGAAAAACTGTGATAAGAAGAAAAAAAGTAAGAATCAATATAGAAATGGATACAATAAAAGTTTTAAATAAGCTGGAGAATAATGGATTTATTCGTAAAAGAACATCACACACAACACATAAAAAATTGGAATACAGAGGGACTTTCAAAGGAAATTTAATCAATTTAGATCACCCAGACATCCTAAAGTATTACAATTCTGTTGTGAGAGGAATTCAAAATTACTATAGTTTCTCCAGAAATAGATCGGACATTGCTAGAGTAGGATGGCTCCTAAAAGAATCATGCGCTCTAACACTAGCAAGGAAATTTAAACTAAAAACTATGGCAAAAGTCTTTGAAAAGTTCAAAAAGGACTTAGGATACGATATAGAAAAAAATAAAAGGATATCTTTTTCAGATATATCTTACTCCAAAGCTAAAAACATAGCTAAGGTAATAAGTATTAATCAAGACCCTATAAAAAATATAGAAACAGTTTGAAATGCTAAGTTTACAAAATCTAGACTATCAAATCCTTGTGTTATATGTGGAAGTACTACAAATGTAGAGATGCACCACGTAAGACAAATCAAAGATATGAAAAATCCTAATAGTAAACTAGACTTCTTTACTAGACAGATGGCAGCGATCAATAGAAAACAAGTACCATTATGTAAAGATCATCACATCAGATTACATAATAACACATGAACTGACGAAGAGAGGACAAAATTCAATTACGAAGCAAAGAAAAAGATGGCGCAAAAAGTTAACAAACCAGATGATCGGAATGATTAAATTTGAGATGGAGAGCTGTATGATTGGAGACAATCACGTACAGTTCGGAGGGCGGCGGAAGACGTAAGTCAACTAGGCCGACCCTACTATTCTTCATGGTCGACAAATGAAGACTATTTAATCTTAATTTTCATAGCAAAAAAGCTACTAATTTCTCAATACGTAATAACCAAAACAATATAATTACTATTACAAATAGTAATAAACCTGCTTCTAATCCCTATCCCGTAGGGATAAGTGGAAGCTATAAAAACAACGATGAATATGAAATACCTAAATATACTAAAGTATATATAGAGAACCCTTTTACTAATAGAAATCTTATTTTAAAAGTAGCAAAGAACCAAAAAGGTGTTTATATATGAGAAAGTAATGAACATGCTTATGTAGGTCATTCTATTAATCTATACAATAGAATAAGTTCTTATTTTATGTCTTCTATTCTTAAAACTAAAGCACGTAGAGTTCTACGTTATTTTAATAAACACGGGTTTCAAGATACAAATCTAACTATATATATAATGAATGAAAATTCTAGTTTACAAGAAGTTGTAAGATTAGAACAACAATTTATTGATACTTTCAATCCAAGTTTAAATGTAGACTTAATAGCAAGTAGTTCTGGTTACCATGAACCTATGAGTAAGGAGATAAGAGATAGATTACGTAAACAAAGAGGTACTCCTGTATATATTTACAATGCAGAAGATTTTACTTTATTGTATATATTTGAATCAAAACAACATATGTATGATACAATTAATATCCACCATAAAACTGTAAATAATTGTTTAAATGGAGGTGCAATATATTTAGATACTTTCTTTTTATCTTTAGATCAAATAAATGAATCTGAAAATGTCGATTTATTAACTCTAGAAGGTATAAAAGAATTAATCAATGAAAAACGTAATATTTATATCGTTAAGCATCCCGCATCTAGAAAAATATTAGCTGAATTCAAAGATGATTCTTCTAAAAATTTATTATTTTCATCTTTAACTAGCTTAGCTAATCATTTAAAAGGTGATCGTACTACTATTAGACAATATTTAAAAGGTGAAAAATCAGGTTATTACAGAGGGAAATGAAAATTAACATATAAAGATTAAATAGAATAGGCATGGCCGGGTAAGGTAGAAATATCTTATTTTCTTTTCACTATATGCTGGAATCTCCTTAGAGCCTTTAAAACTAGTACCGCAGACTAAAAGTTAGCAGTGGAAAACAACAGTGACATTTTAAAGGATTGGACAATCAGCAGGAAACCAAAGATAATTTTGTTATTGAGTAGGATCCTCAGAGACTACACGTGAAATATCTTAGTAAATATTATTTTATATTTAAAGATAAAGATATAGTCCGTTCATATTCGAAAGTCTATGAGTAAACGTATGCCTGCATTAATCGGAGGATTTGGTAATTTCCTTATGCCTTTAATGGTAGGAGGTCCTGATATGGCAGAACAAAAAGGATCTCCGGTTGAAAAATTTACAGTTAAAAAAATTATGCATAAAAGAAATCTACCAAAAAATCCTAAAAATGGAAATACCTTAATTTTCATATTATTATGTACAGTTTTATTTATATCAATTATTACTATATATAAATATGGTTTATTTTTTTTTCTGCAGGAAAGTGTCTTAATCATGTTTTTTTATTTATTTACTTTATTTGTACTAGATGGATTTAAGTTATCAAAAGAGAAAAATATAAAATATTTACAAATTATATTATTTAGTATATTTATTGTATATTTCATATACTGATTTTGTAAAAATTCTTTAGTTGCTACAAAATTGAATATAAATCCTGAAGATATAAATAAAAATACAGATATAGTATTAAAAGGTAAAGTAGTTTTAAATAAAGAGGCTGCCGCGGAAGTAGCTGAAGGAATATCTAGTTTAGGTTCAAATGTAGGATTCGCAGCTACAGTAGGAGCTATAGCAGGAAGTATTTCTAAGGGTGTGGCAAAAACTGCTTTACCTCCTGTACAAAAAGCTGGAATTATTATGGCAGGAGGATTAGCTGGAGCAGTTTTACATGTAGGCGGTAGTGCTATTAATGCTCAAACACATGCAGCTGCAAGATTAAAACAACAACATTCAAATAATGCTGATAATCTGTCTAGTATAAATACAACTAGTGATCTATTAAAAAATCATGATATAAAAAAATTCATGGATAGCTTTAGCTTGCGCAGCACAAATATAGATTATAATAGTCCTTTAGAATTATTACTATGATGTATAAATACACTTAGTAAAATATCTTTAATATTGATTGTAATAATAATAATCCAGATTATTTTTAGATATTTTTTTACGAGCGAAAGCTATGAATCAAAATTAAAATTTATCGATAATTTATTTCCAAATCATAGTAAAATTATTCAAAGTTATATAAGTAAATTAATTAACTTGAACAAGAGCGTTAGTTTAATTTATTTAATATTAGCTATAATAATATTATTATTATGTACATTTGGAATTTATTACTTTTCTTTAGAATTAAGTAATAATATAAATGGCTATGTGGATGTGTTTTTAAATAAAAAAAGATAATGAAAATAGATCAAGATAATAATAGATTAAAATCATATTTAGCTGGTTTATTCGAAGGAGATGGACATATTTGAATGCCAAATGAATATTTAAAAAAAAAACATAATCCTAGATTTTGTATAACTTTTGGGCTTAAGAACAAAGAATTAGCTTTAAAATTATTAGACATAATAGGTTATGGTTTTATTAGATATAAACCTAAGAATAATGCTTGTGTCCTTACCATATCTCCTGTTAAAGGATTAAAAAATATTATTCATTATATTAATGGTGAATTAAGAACACCTAAAAAACATCAGTTATACAAATTAATTGATTGAATAAATAAAAATCATAATGAAAATATAATTAAATTACCTATTAAAAAAGAGAGTTTAAATCAAGATGGTTGATTAGCAGGATTTCTAGATGCTGATGGAAGTTTTTCCGTACAACATACAATAGGAAAAAAGAGAAAAATTTCATGTAGATTAAGACTAGAACAAAGAATGTACGATCCTATTACAGGAGATAGTTATCTAGATACATTAAGAATAATAGCTAAATTCTTAGATTGTAATTTAAAAACTAGAAAACAAATTTCAACGGGAAATGAATATTATATTATAGCAGCTACTAGTAAAGTATCTTTATATATAATAATAAATTATTTTAACAATTTCCCTTTATATTCTTCTAAATATTTAGATTATTTAGATTGAAAAAAAGCTGCGAAATTAATATTAAATAATCAACACTATACTGAGGAAGGAATAACAGAAATTAATATTATAAGAAATAAAATGAATTCAAAAAGAATAGAATTCAATTGAGATCATTTGTGCTGCCTTTATAAAAAAATAATAGCAAGCTAAAGCTAAAGCTAAAGCTATAACTGTAAATTTTTCAACTAAATAGGGAATGCCGTGTAAAAATGTGAATTTTTATATTATCACTTCGCTATATGCATAGAATCTCTCGAATTATAAGATTAACTTCTTAATTTAACAGATATATATACACTTAATTGGATAGTAGTTATCCTAAGGTTGTTTTTCGACCGAATTAATCGTAACAATTATATATACATGGGAAGAATATGCAGGAAACCAAAGTAATTTTTATTTTAATTATTAGTAGGATCCTCAGAGACTACACGCGAAGCTCATTATTTCAATTGGAATAATGATGAAAACATAGTCCGGCCGGGTAGGAAACTACTTAAAGGGTAACGATTCCCTAGATTAAATAATATAAGTTTCTGATTATTACCTCCTAGCTTAATGTTATTAATATTATCTGCTTGTATAGAAGGTGGAGCAGGTACAGGATGAACAATATACCCTCCTTTATCTGGATTACAAAGCCACAGTGGACCTAGTGTTGACTTAGCAATATTCGCCTTACACTTATCAGGTGTAAGTAGTTTATTAGGTGCTGTAAACTTCATAACTACTATAGCTAACATGAGAACACCTGGTATAAAATTACACAAATTAGCATTATTCGGGTGAGCTGTAGTAATAACAGCTGTATTATTATTATTATCATTACCTGTATTAGCTGGTAAAATACTGCCTGCGTTAAATTTGGCCAATTGCTGGAAAGAGATATCTGTAACTATTATATCTTTATCAGCAGGATGCTTAATAACTTATAATATATTAAGTATCTTCAGAGACTATGCGCCAAAATTTGTATGTTTTAAAAATTATCCTTATTCAAGTCGTAAATTGATTTCTAGCTTAAGTGGTTCAGCTTTTAACCTTAATAGTAATAGAGAATTAGATGTAAGATTTGCTTCATATTTAGCTGGTTTAGTAGAAGGTGATGGTACAATTATTGTACCTAAAACTGAAAGATCTGCTAAAAATAAGTTATATTACCCTTCAATACAAATAGTTTTTGATTTAAGAGATTTTCCTTTAGCTTTAATGGTACAATCAAAACTAAGCCATGGATCTATTTCAAGAATAAAAGGTTCTAATGCTTACGTATTATCTATCAACAAAATGGAAGGTATAATTCTAGTAACTAATATTATAAATGGTTATATGAGAACCCCTAAAATTATAGCTTTACATCGATTAATTGATTGATTAAACATTAGATTCGATTTAAATATAGAAAAAAAAAATAAAGATATAAACGACATAACTTCTAATTCTTGATTAGCAGGATTTATAGATGCTGATGGACATTTTTCAGTTAGAACTACTTTAGGTAACAAATACCCAAAAATAGAGTGTAAATTTGAGTTATCTCAAAGACAGATTGATCATAATAATCAAGATAATTTTGAATATTTGAACTTAATTGCTAATTTTCTGTCTTCTACTGTAAAAGAAATTAGAATGGACAAACCTAAACCTGAATATAGAGTTAGAACTACAAGTTTAAGTAGTAATCTAGTATTAGTTAGTTATCTTGAAAAATATCCTTTATTTTCTAGTAAGTATTTAAATTATAAAGATTGGTTGAAAGTATTATGATATTTTGAATTCAAAAAACATACAGAACCCAAATCTATAAAAGCTATAATAGAAATAAAATTACAAATGAATAACAAGAGAACTGAATTTAATTGAGATCATTTAAAGAATTTTTATAACTTATACAAATAAGATATAGTCCTAACAGTATGGTAACATATTGAGTATCTACCTTAAAATTCACTTAAGAGGTTAATATAACCATGAGACCTAGTCTAGTAGATAAAAAATTTATAAGGGTATAACAATGATATTAACAGACAGAAACTTTAACACTTCATTCTTCGAAGTAGCTGGAGGAGGAGATCCTATCTTATTCCAACATCTTTTCTGATTCTTCGGACACCCAGAGGTTTATATTTTAATTATACCTGGATTCGGTATAATAAGTACAACTATCTCATCTAACTCAAGCAAACCTATATTCGGTTACATCGGTATGGTTTACGCTATGTTATCTATTGGAATCTTAGGATTTATCGTGTGAAGTTTTTTTACGATGGCTTCACCTTATAGTGATATAAGGAATATAATTAATCTCGCTATATGCTGGAACAGTTTAGTGCTAATTAGTACCTTGAAAGGTAAAAATCTAATTAGTTATACTCAATCAGCAGACAATCTGTCACTGTATTCTTTAAAAAGTAACAAACAGAGTGTCTCAGAGACTACACGCGAGACATCTTTTAGATTTTCCGTATTCCATATTTATTTTACTACATTATTTAAAAATAGAGACCCTCTTTCTGATGAATGATTGACATGATTCATTGGTTTTGCAGAGGGAGATGGTGCTATTCAAACTTACGCAGAAGGTAAAAGAGTACGTTTTGTTCTTACTCAAAAAGAAAGTGCTATACTTCATAGTATACAGTATAAATTTAATATTGGTGTTGTTAAACATTTTCCTCAAGGGAAAAGTGGTAAAAGTAATGATTTTTATAGATGAATAGTTGATGAACCTTCACACATTTTACTTTTAGCTTTTTTATTTAATGGTAATTTAGCTATTCATCATAGAATCGAACAATTAGCTTTATGAGTTAATGCTTTAAATAACCGTTTTGGTTCTGAAACTATAAAGTTCAAGAATACTCCTGTGGTTATTACATCACAAGATGGTTGATTATCAGGATTTACGGATGCTGAAGGATGTTTTAATGTGTCTATTACACCAAATACTAGATATACATTAAACCATGTTATAAGAATGCGTTATATATTAGACCAAAAAGATAGTGTTATACTAAATAAAATATATGAATTATTTGGATTTGGTAAAGTAACATTAAGATCTGGAACTGATAATGTTTATCGTTATACAGTTACAGGGTTTAAAAAATTAAATGACATAATAGCATACTTTAAATTATTTCCATTACAAACAAAAAAAGCTCTTTCCTTTGAAAAATGATTAACTGTTCATAGCCAAGTGTCTAACAAAATACATCTAACTAAAGAAGGCTTAACACAAATAAGAACTATACAAAAACAAATTAATTTAAATAATAGTAGAACAAATAAAACAGGAGGAGCTTAAAGATGAAGATATAGTCCGATACTTCTTGTGAAAGAAGCATACAAGAACAATCCTACACCTTAGTGATAGAAAAAGGATCGTTGTATGGGTAAATAGAAAATATTTATTAACAATTTTGCATCACATGTATACAGTAGGATTAGATGTTGATACAAGAGCTTACTTCACAGCCGCTACATTAATAATTGCAGTTCCTACTGGAATTAAAATATTCTCATGATTAGCTACATGTTACGGAGGATCTATTAAAATGACACCTTCAATGTTATTTTCATTAGGATTCGTATTCATGTTCACAATCGGAGGGTTAATAAACCACTTAGCTCTCCCTTTAAAGATCACTATATGCTGGGAACTTCTAATAACTATGCTACTAGGATTTATTCTAAATTCAGTGACAATGTATAGTTTTGAACAATCAGCAGGAAACCAAAGGATATTTAATATCTTAGTAGGTTCCTCAGAGACTACACGTGATCCTCATATACATTATATGAGAAGATATAGTCCGTGAAATAAGAATGCGTTAACTTATTTATATAATAATAGTATTAATTATAATAAAACTATTATTCGTCAGTATTCAACTTCTAGTAATAATATAGAAGATAACATAAAAAACATAGATTCTATCTATATATACAATAACTTTAAAGAAGATAAAAGCCGTATATTAAAAGAACAAAAAAATCAATCAGGTATTTATCTTTTTATCAATAATATAAATGGTCATACTTATATAGGTAGTTCTGCACATTTAAACGCTAGAATGAAAAATTACCTTAATACTGCTTTTTTAAAAAGTAAACAGAATATGAACATGCCTATAGTAAAAGCTTTACTTAAATATGGTCAATCAAATTTCAGTTTACAAATTTTAGAGCATGTTAGTGTAGATATATTAACTGTTAGAGAAACATTTTATATAACATCTGTTTTACCTCATTATAATGTATTAAAACAAGGTTATTCTTCTTTAGGTTATAAACATACAGAAGAGACGAAACAATTATTATCTAAATTAGCTAAAAATAGAATACATAATGAAGAAACTAAAGGACTAATAGCTAGAGCTTTAACTGGTGAAAATAATCCTTTTTATAACAAAAGTCATTCTATTGAAAGTAAAAGAAGAATGATAGAAGCTAATTCAGCTTACCCTGTTTATATTTATAGTTCTTTTAAAGAATTATTAGTTATTTTTCCTGCTTCGCAGGTATCAACTATAGCTAATAGAATAAATTCTAACCATTCTACTATTGTTAGTAATATAAAAACCCAAAGTTTATTTAGAGGTGAGTGATATTTCAGCAATATACCTTATAATATTGAGGATAGTCCTCAAATTAAGGATTGAGAATCTTATGAAAGTCAAATTTTAATAGACAATATTACTAAGAATAGCCATATTAAAAGAGCTGTATTTGTGTATGATAATAATATGAATTTTCTATCTAAATATGATGGAGTTACTGACGCTCAAAAAGCTTTAAATATTAATCATAGTACAATTAAAAAGTATGCAGAAATAAATGCTCCTTATAAAGATTATATTTTTAGCTTTGAGAGATTAAATAAGTAAACCTTATTATTCGTAAGTGGTGTTGTATTAGCTAACGCTTCATTAGATATCGCATTCCATGATACATACTACGTTGTTGCTCACTTCCACTATGTATTAAGTATGGGTGCTGTATTCGCAATGTTCGCAGGATGATACTTCTGAATACCAAAAATGTTAGGATTAAATTATAACTTAACATTAGCTAAAATACAATTCTGATTATTATTTATAGGGGTTAGACAAACGGGAAGACTTATTGAAAAGGTAAAAAGATTGTATAGCTCTACAGGGGTGCTGCTTCGCAGCACACCTTTAAATCCTGAAGAGTTTATTCATTTTTTTCAAAACGTAAAAAAAAATAAAAAAGATATATACAAAACATTAAGAAAAAAAGCAGGTATATATGTTTTTATCAATAATAAAACTAATCAATTATATGTTGGTAGCAGTATTAATTTAACTAAAAGAATGGTAAGTTATTATTATTATTATAATTCGGATAAACCATCTAAATTAGTTATCACTAGAGCAATGAGAAAATATGGGTTAGATAATTTTTCCTTAGGTATTAAAGAATTTTGTGATAATAACCCTAAAATATGTCTAGATTTAGAACAAAAATGGATAGATTATTACAAACCAAAATATAATGTTTTAACTATTGCAGGTAATTCTTCAGGTTATAAACATAATATTGAAACCATTAATAAATTAAAAGAAATGTTTAAGAAAGAAAATCACCCTAAATTCGGTAGTACTACATCTGTTGAAACAAGAGAAGCTATTAGTGAAAGTATAAAAATATTTTACTCAAACAATAGTCATCCTAGTAAAGGATTAAAAGGTAAATTATCGCCACAATATGGTATTGGAGGTAAATTCGTCTTTTGTTATAATGAAACAGGTAAAGAATTAATTTTCCCTTCTATCAATGCTACTAAAAACCATTTTAAAGTTAGATGAACTTTAATAAAAAAAAATATTGATACAAATGAATGAGTAATTATTAATGATGAAAAATGAATATTACAATCTATACCTACTCAAAAAGAGTAAAATTAGCCCCTTCCAATCCTTCTATATGCTGGAAACTCTCATAAAGCTTAAGTACTATAATAACAGTAAAAATCTTAAGTGTATCTAGATTATCAGCAGGAAACCAAAATAGCAAGTCATGTTATGAGTAGGATCCTCAGAGACTACACGAAGGAAATTATTTAATATGTTTATTAAATAATTAAGATATAGTCCAAACATGTAATTTAACATTCTTCCCACAACACTTCTTAGGTTTACAAGGAATGCCTAGAAGAATAGGAGACTATCCTGATGCATTCGCCGGATGAAACTTAATTAGTAGTTTAGGATCAATTGTAAGTGTAGTTGCTGCATGATTATTCTTATACTTAGTTTACAACCAACTAGTAGAAGGTAAAGTCGCAAGTAGAAATCCATGATTAACACCTGGATTCTATACTGATATCTTACAAGCTAACTTAAACAGAAGTTACAGTAGTTTAGAATGAGGATTATCAAGCCCACCTAAACCTCACGCATTTGTAAGTTTACCTTTACAATCTAATAATAGTATAATATTATTTTTAGGTTGCTTGTTAATAGGGTTGATAGGAGGAGAAATCTTTAAATCAGGTATTTTGGGCTGGGAGTTAAAAAATAAATTTCTAAATATTTTTACTTATAATAAATTTATTTATATTTTTATATTTAGTATATTAAATTTAACATTTATATTAATGTTGTTAGATAATTCCATAAGTACTGCTTATTGTTTAGATGAAGAAGCTTTAAAAAAATTGGGAGAAACTGCAACAATCGCAAAAGAAACTAATTTAAATCCGAGTATTTCAGGTACTAAAGTTAGTCTTGAAGCAGGAAAAGTAGATGTTAACATTCCTTCAGGCATACTAAATAATGTAGGTTATTATGGAGGACTTTCAACTACAATTGTTGGAGGATTAAGTGTAGGTGCAAGCCTAGTGGCAAAAAGTGGTTCTCCTTTAGTTAAAGCCGGGTTTGCTATAGGAACAAGTACTTTAGCGACAGGTTTGTATGCATTAAATACAACTACTAACAAACATATACCTAGTAATTCAGATACAAATAATAAAGATAATTTACCTAAAGATATTGATTATCCTGCAAAATCTATGATTGAAAACGGAGATAATAACTTATTTACAGCTCAAGATACATTAGATTTTTTAGATACTTATTTGTTAGTGCATAATATATTTTTATATTTACTTTTTACACTAATTATATTCTTTATAGGTGTTAAAGTATCAGAGAACAAAGAAAGTATAAGTTGAATAAAATCTTTACTTAACAATAATAGTATATATAAATTTCTAGAAAAATTATTTATTTTTTGAGGAAAGAATAGTATTCTTTTCTTTTTTTTTAATTGAATAGTTTTAGTAATAAGTATGATTTTTTTTATTTATTATTTAAATTGATTCATTTTTAATTTTGAGGATATTTGCTATATATATGTTAATTCTAAAAATAAGTAAATATTTTATTATTTAAATTTAATAGATTGTTCGATGTAAAATTCTCTTTAAGTAATCTTACATTTGGAGTATGACTAATAGATTAGTTATACTTCAAGCCTCATTAGCTCAATGGAAGAGCATGATACTTCTAATATCAGGACCTTAGTTCGACTCTGAGATGAGGTATATTTCCTTAATAATAAATAGTTTATTAATTAGAACTTATATTTTAATTACTGATTATTTTTGCTTCTAGGTTATCTAAAGTTTAATATAGAATTTATTCTATATTATTAATTTTTTATAATATAAAAGGAATATTAACTAGCATTTTATAGCTTACGCACAAAAAAAATGAATTTACCAACAACTGTTATTTCAATAATTGAAAATTTATTATTAATGTTACCTGCATTATTAGTAGTTGCATACGTAACTGTAGCTGAAAGAAAAACTATGGCTAGTATGCAAAGAAGATTAGGACCAAATGCTGTAGGTTACTATGGTTTATTACAAGCTTTTGCTGATGCCTTAAAATTAATATTAAAAGAATATGTAGCTCCTACACAAGCTAATTTAATATTATTCTTCTTAGGGCCTATAGTAACATTAATATTTGCTTTATTAGGTTATGCTGTTATACCATATGGACCTGGATTATCTCTAGGTGATATGGAGTTAGGTATACTATTTATGTTAGCCGTATCATCATTAGCTACATATGGTATATTATTAGCAGGATGAAGTGCTAATAGTAAATATGCTTTCTTAGGGTCATTAAGAAGTACAGCTCAATTAATTAGTTACGAATTAGTATTAAGTTCAGTATTATTAATTATTATTATGATAACTAATAGTTTAAACTTAAATATTAATGTACAATTCCAAAAAATTATATGATTAGGTATACCTTTATTTGTTATATTAATCATATTCTTTATAGGTGCTGTAGCTGAAACTAATAGAGCTCCATTTGATTTAGCTGAGGCTAAGTAGATTTGGCCTCATTAAAGAACACAAATTGCTGGAATATCTCGTATAAGACAATCAGCAGGGAAATAATTTGATATATTTCGAATTAACTCTTCAGAGACTAAATGTGATCATTTAATATTAAAAATATTAAATAAGATATAGTCCAAACTTATATGAGAATATAAGATTAATATTTAATCGAAATTAAGTATATATAAGCTAAATACTAATAAAAATAAATTAAACTATAATCCTATAGAGTCTAAAAGATTCTATTCATCTAACCTACAGACAAAAATCAGGATAGAAACCCTATACCTATTTTAACTTTAAAAGAGTTAAACGATAAAAATTATATAGATTCATTCAGAAAAGTACTAAAAGGTAAAGGTGGTATTTATTCCTAGCTCGCGTAGTAAATACAATTAATAATAAACAATATATAGGTAGTGCCAAAGATCTATATTTGAGATTAAATGAACATTTAAATAATAAAAAATCGAATATTAATTTACAAAGAGCAATCAGTAAATATGGATTAGATAAATTTAATTGAGTTGAGGCTGCCTTTATAAAAAAATAATAGCAAGTTAAAGCTAAAGCTCGAATATTTTAGTTATATAAGTAAAATAATCAGTAACGAAGATTTAACTACATTAGAAACAAATTATATAAAATCTTTTAACCCTACAACTCTTTATAATTTTAAACTAAACGCTACTAGTATGTCAGGATATAAACATACTGTAGAAGCAATAGAAAAAAATGAAAGAATATTATAAAGATAAGAATAGCCATCCTATGTATGGTAAAAATCATACTAAAGAAGCTTTATCTTTAATTAGCAAACCTGGTGGATTAAATCCTATGTACGGTAAGACTCATAGTGATGAAACTAGAAGTATTATGGCTAAAAAAAGAAATAAGTACTTAAAAGGTGTAGGTATATTCGATTTAAATAATAATTTAATTAAGAAATTTGACAATAATGTAGAATTAGCTAAATACTTAAAGATATCTAAAGTGACGGTAGGTAAATATATGAATAACAATTTAATTTATAATAATATTTATATATTTAAACCTATAGAAAATAAAAATTTCGATTAATAGTTGGAATCTGAATTAGTTAGTGGATTCATGACAGAACACGCTGCTGTTATATTCGTTTTCTTCTTCTTAGCCGAGTATGCAAGTATAGTAGTTATGTGTATCTTAACTAGTATATTATTCTTAGGAGGTTACTTATTAGGTTTCGATCATGTTTACTTCTTCGATTCTATAAATTACATCTATGCTTATTTATTTAACGTAGAATGAATAACATCTAACGAATATTTCAAACTAAGAGAATTATTAACTAGTTCTGCAGTAGATGGATTATTATATAGTTTAGCTTTAGGTGTAAAAAGTTCAATGATGGTATTTACTTTCATCTGGACAAGAGCGTCTTTTCCTAGAATACGTTTTGACCAACTTATGTCCTTTTGTTGAACTGTATTATTGCCTATACTATTCGCATTTATAGTATTAGTTCCATGTTTACTTTATATATTTGGAATATTCTTTATAAATATTAACTTATTTTAATACTATAAAAATAAGATCGAGTTTAATCATGAAATGCATATCTATTGATATTATATTTACAATATAAAGCTTAAAGAATAAAAAAATTATGTTTAATAATATACCCTTAAATCAAATTTATACTAATATAAATGAACTTTCAATTATTTGTTTGATAAAAAAGAACTTAACAAAACAAATAGGAATATACAGTATTGTCAATAATAATGACGAAAAGATGTATATAGGAAGTTCTATGAATTTAGCCAAAAGAATATTGGAACATATAAATAATAAACAATCTAATATATATTTACAAAATGCTATAAGTAAATACAAATTAGAGAATTTTACTCTTTATATTTTAGAATTCCTATATACAGATAATAATTTATCTAAAACTGAATTAAATATTCAACTAATAGAAATGGAACAGAAATATTTAGATTTATTTGATAATAAATATAATATAAATCCTACAGCAGGAAAATCTAGAATTGGAGCTAAACATACTGAAGCTACCAGAGAATTAATGAGTAAAGTAAGACAAGAAAATCCTTATTTTCTTAATAAAAAACATAATGTTGAAACCATAGAGAAAATGAAATTAAGATTATCAGGTTCAAATAATCATATGTATGGTAAACCAGTAACTGAAGAAAATAAAAAATTAATATCTAAAATGTTTAGTAAAAGTATTTATTTATATGATGCTAACACATTTAAATTAATAAATAAATACGATAAACATAAAGATATAATAAAAGATTTAAATATTTCACCTAAAACTTTAGTAAAATATAAGAATTCAGGTAAAGTGTTTAGAGGTAAATATATTTGAACTTCTTTTGAAATAATTAAAGAGTAAGAGTATAAATATCATGTATTATAATGATCTTGTAAACTTATACACTATTACATTAACTTCTAGTTAACGGCGAAATGCTAAATTGACGCCTTTAATTAGTAGGCTAGCTTACGCAGCAGAAAAATTTATTTTTACTAAACCGAGCCTTCCTTTAGTAATACTATCAATTAGCTAAGAAACCCATAGGACTTCGTAGGCAAAAGGGCGAGTGAACAAGGGCATTCAAAATTCTATATTAATTATGATAAATTTAGATTATTTAAATATTTATATTATAGTACCTAGTACTATATTTTTTTATTGCTTATTTAATGGTTATTTTAATATCAATTATATTAAAGGTTTCTTACATTCATATCCTTTAATAGGTACTTTTTTAAAACTTTTAGGTTGAATATTCCTTATTTGTTTAGTATTGTATTTATTAAGTGATACAGTTTATGCTATGGCTCCTGGATCTTCCGGGAGTAATACTGATTTACCTAAGGGTGATGTGAAGATTACTACAGGTGATGTAAGTAACAGTCTTACCATTAAAGACTCTACTATTAATATACCTGACATAGTGGCTAGAGGACTAACTAATCTTGGTACTGGTACTGCGATAGCAGCAGGTATAACAGGTGCTAGTAGTATTGCTACTAAAGCAGGAAGTTCTCCTATGGCTAAATTAGGTATTATAGCCACTGGAGGTGTAATAGGGGCTGTGTCTGTAGTTTTGGCTAACGGAACAAATCTTATTGCAGAAAAAAAAATTGATAATGCAATGACTTTAACTGGGAAGTCGGATACACTTCCTATATCCTCTACTTCTGCGCAAGGTAGCATTAGTCAAACTACTACTTCCAATACTGGAAGTGGTAATTCTGGAGATGGGCCAGCTGCTTTTTCAATAGAACCTGGCGCGGATTTTGATACTGTTATGAGTTTATTAGAAGCTAATAATATTTTACATATTTGTATATTATATTTACCTACTTCTCTAATGATTTTATATTTATCTACTATGATAGTTGAAAATCAATGAAACCTAATATGAATTAAAAATATTTTTGGTAATTGATTTTATAATTTAATAATAAAATTTTTAAGTTATACAGGTAAATATAATAGAATTTGAATGTTTATAGGGTGAGTACTTTTAGTATTTGCTAGTTTAGTTGCTTTATATATTTCGAATTTTCTAGTAAATAATATCGATATTATTAGTGAAATTATACAAAAAGGAAAATAAATTTACCCTTAGAATTTTATCATGTCTTATAGAGTATTTATTGAATATATTCACAAGAATATTCCAATTCAAAGGGTAGCTTACGCGAACCTTCAGCTACAAAAATAAAAGTTTTACTAAAATAGTTAAACATAACTATTCTATAGTAAAATAAGTGAAAGAATCAAAAATAACTCTTAACTGTTTGTTACCTCATAGTAATAAACTTTTTATCTTTAGTTAGCTATTAAAACATAACTATAAAGTCTATTAATAAGTAGTTTTATGAATATTTTCATGAATATTATCTACAATACTAGTAGCTAAGGCTACACTTTAAAAGTACAACCATGAAATGCATGTCCATCGGTATAAATATATAATCTAAAGTTCGAAGATAACCTCTTTTACAAGATGTGATTATCCTCTTTATTAGCCGTACCATTAATAGGTACAATAATAGTATCTAGTGTAGACTCATATAAAAAAACATCAGCAGTCTATACTAAAATAATAGCATTAATAGCTAGTGTTATAAATTTAATTATATCATTAGTAATGTTTATATTATTTAACAGTAGTACAAATCAATTCCAATTTGTACAAGAACATTATAACGTACAATTATTTGATATTTACTTAGGAGTAGACGGTATATCTGTATACTTTATATTATTAACTACAATAATAATGCCTATAGCAATATTATCTAATTGAGACTCTATAAAAGAAAATGTAAGAGCCTACATAATTATAATGTTATTATTAGAAACATTATTACTAGCCGTATTTATGGTATTAGATATAATGTCTTTCTATATTTTCTTCGAAAGTATCTTACCACCTCTATTTATATTAGTAGGTATATTTGGGTCAGATAACAAAGTTAGTGCTAGTTATTATTTATTCTTATATACATTATGAGGATCTTTATTCTTATTATTATCAATATTAAGTATATCTTCAATAATGGGTAGTACAGATTTCGATACATTATTCAAATTAAATTTTGAATATAAAACACAAATATTCTTATTTATAGGTATATTTATAGCATTTGCTGTAAAAACACCTACTATATTCTTGAATAATTGATTATTAAAAGCTCACGTTGAATCACCATTAGGTGGTAGTATAGTATTAGCCGCTATTGTATTAAAATTAAGTTTATACGGTATATTTAGAATGATATTACCTATATTACCAAAAGCAGCATTAGATTATACATTTGTAATTTACACAATAGCTGTAATTACAATAATTTACGCTAGTTTTAGTACAATAAGAACAACAGATGTTAAAGAATTAATAGCTTACAGTTCTGTTTGTCACGCAGCTGTATATTTAATAGGTGCATTTAGTAATACAATACAAGGTATAGAAGGAAGTATAGTATTAGGATTGGCTCACGGATTCGTATCTAGTGGTTTATTCATATGTGCAGGTGGTATATTATATGATAGAACTGGAACTAGAAGTATATTCTTCTATAGAGGTGCTACTCAATTAATGCCTATCTTCTCAATATTATTCTTCATATTAGCATTAGGTAACTGTGGAGCTCCATTAACAATAAATTTCGTAGGAGAATTCATGTCATTATATGGAATCTTAGAAAAATTACCAATATTAGGAGTATTTGCTTGTTCATCTATAATATTCTCTGCTGCATATACAATATACTTGTTCAATAGAACAGCCTTCGGTGGATCATTCACAAGATTCTTAGAAGAAAGTGTATATGATGTAAATAAAAGAGAATTCACAATGCTATTTATATTAGTAGTATTTACTGTATTCTTAGGAATTTACCCTTCATTAATATTAAACGTATTAGACTACTCAATGAATAGTTTAATATATAGCGTATAATAATTTAAAAACAATTATTAAACTCTTATCTAACTTACGATTAAAATAATTTACGTATTAAAGCTGTATAAGCTAAAATTCATAAAAAGAAAACAAAATATGCCTCAATTAACACCTTTTTATTACATGAATGAAGTAGTATTTTCTTTTACTATCATAGTATTAGTATTATACGTATTATCTAAATACATATTACCAAGAATAGTTCGTTTATTCTTATCACGTATGTTCATAAATAAAATATAATATAAATTTATATATTATAAAAATATTATAATTAGTGTGCTGCTTAGCTTGCTAGGTAACTAAAGCGACTAGTTATAAATAATTAGTTATTTAAAGATATATATCTTATAGTAGTGATTATACTACTAATGTTTTCTAACACACAAAATTTATTTACAGAAATAAGAAGTCCTTTAGATCAATTCGAAATAAGAGACATATTAAACTTAGAAGTTTTAGGTGGTAACTTACACTTATCAATAACAAACATAGGATTCTACTTAACATTAGGAGCATTATTAACATTAATATTAAGCTTAGTTGCAACTAACCAAAACAAATTAGTAAGTAACAACTGATCTATAGCTCAAGAATCTTTATACGTAACAATACACAATATAGTTACAGGACAAATAAATGCTAAAGGAGGACAAATATACTTCCCATTTATTTACACATTATTTGTATTTATATTAATAAATAATTTAATCGGTATGGTACCTTATAGTTTCGCATCTACAGGACACTTTGCATTAACATTTGCATTAAGTTTCACAATAGTATTAGGAGCTACAATATTAGGATTCTCTAAACACGGTTTAAAATTCTTCTCATTATTAGTACCTGCTGGATGTCCTTTAGGATTATTACCATTATTAGTAATAATAGAATTCATTTCATACTTAGCTAGAAATGTTTCATTAGGATTAAGATTAGCAGCTAACATAACAGCTGGTCACATGTTATTAGCAATATTAAGTGGATTTGTTTATAACATAATGAATTCAGGAATAATATTCTTTATCTTAGGATTAATCCCATTAGCATTTATAATAGCATTCTCAGGATTAGAATTAGCTATAGCCTTTATCCAGGCGCAGGTGTTTGTAGTCTTAACTTCTTCTTACATTAAAGATGGATTAGACCTACATTAATATATAAAAGAATATGTGCATGCGTGCATGCACGCATGAAAAAAGATTAAAAAAATATACAATTTAATCCTTGATGTATAACAGGTTATACAGATGGTGAAGGTAATTTTACTATTAAAACTGTATCAGCTAGTACAACAAAAATAGGATATACTGTTAGATTAATATATCAAATTACAGTTCATCCTTATGATATAGATATGCTATATAAATTAAAAACATATTTTGACAACGTAGGAGATTAATAAAGATTATGTTTCTTATAGAATAACCAGATTGTCAGATATATTAAAAGTAGTAATTCCTCATTTCACTAATTATCCTTTACAATATACTAAGTTGATTTCATACTATTTGTTTAAAAAAGTAGCTTTTTTAATGAATAACCGTGATCATATAACATTAGGGTATATAAGAAAATATTAGCCTATAAAGCTAGTAAAAAAAAAAGATTGAATGCTTCTATATTTAAAAATATTATACCTTTTGATGTATCAAGTATTATTACTAATAATACTAATTCACTATTAGATCCTTACTATATAACAGGTTTTGTATATGGTTCGTTTTTTATATCTAAACCTTCCTCCTTAAGTAAATGACCTGATTAATAAGCTACATTTTATATAGCTCAGCACAATAGAGATATAAACTTATTAAACAAACAGAATTAATTTTACTCTTAATTGTGTACTTTAAAAAAAGGAAGTGAAAACATGGTTTATTTAGCCGTTAGAAATAAAAAATATTTTCATAATAAAATACTGCCTTTATTTGTTAAGTATAATTTAGAAGGTGAAAAGAATAAAGATTTACACAATTTTTGTTTAGGTGTTGAGATACTATACAATAATTTAGGTAAAGGTATTAAAAACTTATCTGCAGATGATACAGCTAAACTTAATTATTTAATAGATCATATGAATAAAAACAGATACAATAAATAGTATTTGTATTATAACTTAAAGTTATAAATAATTAGTTATTTAAAGATATATATGTACCCAAAGTAGATACTTAATTAATGGATTTTGTAATTATAATCTTATCAGCCCTATTTTTTATTTTATGTTTGAAGGTCATATAAAACCTAAATACCTTTTAGTTATGGTATTAATTAGTATTACATTATACTTTATGATGGACACAGTCTATACTATGGCCCCTGAAGGTATAAAAGAACCTATCACAGTAAAAGTGGGTGATAATCAAAATACTATAAATCTTAACAATACTAGTATTAATATACCTGCTAGTGTAACTAAAGGATTAACAAATTTAGGTACAGGTGCTGCAGCGGTAGCAGGAATAAAAGCAGGAGTTAGTCTAGCTAAAACCAGCGGACTTTATACTACAGCTAAATTAGGTTTAATGACAGCAGGAGCTGTTATAGCAGGTAGTACAGTTACAGTGGTTAATACTATTAATAGTCTTGACAGTAGCAAAGTAACTACTTCAGAAGCAACTAAATCATCATCTAATATACCTTTCCCAAATAATAGTCCTACTTCTTCAGCCTTCTCTATAGAACCTGGAGCAGATCTAGATACAATATTAAGTTTATTAAATGCTAATAATGTGTTACATATATGTATCACTTATTTAATAATAATTATGTTAATTTTATACATAGCTGATAATATTACAAGTAAAAAATGAAATTTACTATTTATTAAACGTATATTTGGTGTGACAACTTATAATTTAATTATAAAATGATTTACATTTACATCAAGATACAACAAAATATGGATAGGAATAGCTTGATTATTATTATTAATAGCTAGTTTTGTTACTTTATACGTATCTAGTTATCTATCAAATAATATTGAGATTTTAGCTGACATAATAAACAATAAAAAAATATAAAGCACAAGTATTCGTAGTATTAACTTCTTCATATATTAAAGATGGATTAGATTTACACTATACGTGTTAACAGCATAAAACCAAATATGCTTAAATAAAAATCCAAATAATAAGTGAGAATAAATAGTTATTTAGGAAAATTATATATACAATAATAATTTATCTATAACTTAAAGAATAATGAAAATTATAAATTATAATAATAGAAACTAATAGTAAGTAATGAATAGTTGTTTATTCATATATAGCCAACTAAGCTGGCTAGCTATTTACTAAGCGAACCAATATAAATTTTAAATTAGACTAGTAATCTTATAACTAAGGTTATAAACAAAACATTATATAGTTTATTATTCTCCTTATAACAAAATAAGTTAGAACTTATAGTGATGTAAAGAAATTTATATCATAAAAATAGATGAGTTTGGTGATGGCTCTGATTGAATGCTGTCCAAGTGCTTGACACATGCTAATCGTACGTTTTAATTGATAGCTTTTTCGCATAAATTAAAAAGTGGTGTACAGGTGAGTATAATGATATTCTTAGCCGACCTTAAAGTGAAGGTAAATCCTTCATAATACATAAAGGGATATGTAATCCTGCTTTAAGAGGACAATAAATATCTTCGGGATAGGTAGTAGTTAAGGTGATGGCTTAACTAGCCTAAAACTCTCGTAGTCGAAGCTGAAAGGTTGATCGACCACATTGGGTCTGAAAAAACCCCAATGCAAGTTAGTACAGCAGTGAGGAATCTTGGTCAATGGCCTAACGGCTGAACTGGCAACTTGGAGAAGTGGCAAGTCTTACTTTGATTATATTACTATATATAATCTATAAGATTGTATTAAAATTGAATAAAGCTTTGTTTATATATTGATAATGACAGTATATATATCGTGTCTTGACTAATTACGTGCCAGCAGTCGCGGTAATACGTAAGAGACTAGTGTTATTCATCTTAATTAGGTTTAAAGGGTACCTAGACGGTCAATATAGCTTCTATAATGTTAGTACTTGACTAGAGTTTGATATAAGAGGGCAGTACTTGAGGAGGAGAGATGAAATTCTATTATACCAAAGGGACTCGGTAAAGGCGAAGGCAGCCCTCTATGTAAAAACTGACGTTGAAGGACGAAGGCACAGAGAACAAACAGGATTAGATACCCAAGTAGTCTTTGCAGTAAATGATGAATGCCATAGGTTAGATTGAGCTTTAATAAATTAGTTTATCAGTAGTAAACTAACTATTAAACAATATTTAGTCTATAAATGAAAGTGTAAGCATTCCACCTCAAGAGTAATGTGGCAACGCAGGAACTGAAATCACTAGACCGTTTCTGACACCAGTAGTGAAGTATGTTGTTTAATTCGATGATCCACGAAAAACCTTACCACAATTTGAATATTTTACAGGAGTTGCACGGCTGTTTTCAGTTAATGTTGTGAAACTGTGGTTTCCATGAAATTAACGCAATCCCTGGCTTTATTTTTTTAAAGCGTAAGCTCTACGATAAAGCATTTGATCCAGGATTTGGAAAGAAAAAGGGGACAAAGACAAGTCATCATGGCCTGCTGAATGATCTAGGAAATCATGATCGTGGGATAAACTATCAAACTCCGGGGACACCCTAAAGTTTCTGGTACTAAGCTATATATGAAAATATACTAGTGGCTGAAGTAATTACTCAGGTACAGTAACAAGCCAGAAAATGATTGAAAAAGAAATGGGTTATCGCGGATCTAAGTCAAATAAAGGTAATACTTTATTTGTAAAAGAGCAACGAGTAGACGGTAGTTATGTTAAGAAATTGACATTAAGGTATACTCTAACGGGTTTCGAAAGAAATTATCAAGTCAAAATCCTTTCTAACCAAATAAATCAAATAAGGACGTATTCAGCCAATAACATTTCCCAGAAAAAGATGTTATGGGTTTAATTAATCCTTGGTTCATGACAGGTTTTACCGATGCAGAAGGAACTTTCTCTATATCAATTCAACATAATGAAAATTATGACACAAATTGAAGAGTTAAGCCCGTATTTGCTATAGGATTACATTCTAAAGATCTAGATATTTTAGAAAATATAAAATATTTTTGAAAAGTAGGTAATATACATAAACATGGTAAACATTCTTTACAGTATAGAGTTGAATCTATCAAAGACTTACAAGTAATTATAGATCATTTTGATAGATATCCGCTTGTAACATGTAAAAGAGTTGATTATGATATATTTAAACAAGCTTTTATTCTTATAAAGGAAAGAAAACATCTTAAAGATCCAGGTCTTCTTAAAGTAGTAGGTTTAAAATCAAATCTTAATTTAGGTTTAACTACTAAACTTAAACAAGAGTTCCCTACTTGAAAAGACATTGAGGCAAATAAACCTGAGTATATATTTAAAGATATACCGAATCCTCAATGAATGGCCGGATTTTCTAGTGGAGATAGTAGTTTTAATATTAAAATAAGTAAATCTTTAACTAGTAAGTTAAGCACAAGAGTTCAATTAAGATTTTCTATAGATTTACACATAAGAGAAAAAGAGTTAATTAATTTTTGTGTTAAATTCTTTAATTTAACTGAAGATAAGTATGTTTATTTAAAAAGTAACTCTGTTAGTTTACAAATAACTAATTTAAAAGATATTAGTAATGTAATTATACCTTTCTTTAAAAAGTACCCTATTAAAGGTAAGAAAAGTTTAGATTTTATAGAATTTGATAAAGTTGTGACAATGGTGAACAATAAGCAACATCTAACTCAAGAAGGGTTAGATCAAATATTAACTATTAAATCTAGTATGAATCAATAAATTTATTTGATTTATTTGTATGATAAATTTGATCGCTGTGTGATATTGTGGGCTATAGACGTGCCACATATTCCTACACAAAGAGATGCAAAAATGTGAATTTAAGCTAATCTCTAAAAATAGGATATAAATTTTAAGGATTGTAGTCTGAAACTCGACTACATGAATAAGTAATTACTAGTAATCGTGAATCACCATGTCACGGTGAATTAACCTTGGATTGGTACTAACCACTCGTCACATGCTGAAAAGAGTATGCGCAATAAGTTTGCTTTTTCAATGATTAGTAAAAATAACAAGCAGGTTTTATATTCTATTATTGGAAATCTTCGTATGCGTGACTCTAATTAGTGTTAAGTCGAAATACGGTTCGTGTAGTGGAAGTTGCACGGGATTAATTAATTTTAACCATAATTATATATATAATATAATAAAATATATTATATAAAGGAGGGTTCCTTTATTGGCAAGAAGGGCTAAACTGTAAATTTAGTACATAATATGTTTTGAGAGTTCGAATCTCTCGTCTCCTAGAATTAGTAACTTAATTAGGTAAAGGATTTCCCTGTCACGGAAATAGATGTCGGTTCGAGTCTGATCTAATTCGTTATATACCTTGGTATTTGTTTACCTAAGTAAAACGCTGGCTGCTTTATATAAAGCTATGGGAAAGTCTTCCATTGGTAGGGTAAGGCACTTGCTACGTGTCGTGTTTTATACACTTAGGTGTTCAATTCACCTCTTTTCCGTTAGAAGATTTTGCTTCTTTTTATTAATAATATTAATAAATCATGAATAAATTTAATACATCAAATCAAGAAAGAATAATTCTTTCTATAAATCTAAATAAATATTTATTACTTTCATAGCGAAGCTGCGCACACAAAACAAAAAATTTGTTCGTTCTATAGAAGTAAAAATTAGTAAAGATATAATAAATAAAACTTTATCTCTAACTACACGTAAAAATACTATAAACCTTTTTTATACGTGTGCGAGCTACAATAATAAAGCATATTCTTTTACACTTATATGTAGATATTATAATTGAACTTTAATTTATAGATGCTCCGCTCTTAATAATATAACTTAGTATTAAGTTACATAGTTACCGTCTCAGTAAATTAATGTCTTATATACTAAAATATTTAATTCAATTCTTACTGTTTAGCCTCTATAGCTCAACGGTAGAGCATGATACTGTTAATATCATGATAGACGTTCGATTCGTCTTAGGGGCTTTTAAATCAATGTTCGAAACTAATTTAATTTTTTTTTTTATCTATGTTTTATATAAATAATTTTAACTTAAATTCTTTTATTTTGAGTTTATTAACTTTTATTTTATTTCTTAATATTACTTTGTGATATTTAGACGATTTCTCACTGTCAAAAAATAAGTATATTAAATTTTTACAAGTATTAACTCCTTTATGATTAATACTATTTACTGTTATATTAATCTATTTTAATATAATAATTCTTGATGATTATGTAGTTTTACATATAGATGGTAATAAAAGAGATATCTCTAATAATGTTAGTATAGGAGGTAGTATAGAAGTTAATAAAGATGCAGCTGAAGTATTAGTACGTAACATAGGTGTTGCAGGTACTATAGCAGGTGTTTCGGGAGCAGTAGCAAAAGCTATAGGTAAATCAGGTATACCTCCTCTACAAAAAGCAGGTATAATTATAGGTTCCGCAGGAGCTGCAGGAGCTATTCATGTAGGAACTACGATTATTAATAAAGTTATTAATAGTGGTTCTAATAATAAAAATACAGATTTACCTAATACAAGTAATATTAATATTGAAGGAGGAAATAAATTATTAAATGATGGATTCAATAATCTTAGTGAGTTAAAGATTTTATTGTTATCTATGAATACTTTGGCAAGTACATGCTTATTTTTACTTCTTATATTATTTATTATGTTTTTGTTTAAATATTATTTGTGTGCAAGCTATGAAAATAACATTAAATTAAATAAATTAATAGGGAACAAATTAAATAGCTATTTAATTTATCTAGTTAATTTAAATAAGAAAACTAATAATGTATATATATTTATAATATTCATTGTATTATTTATATCCTTATCTTTCGAATGTTATTTCATAACTCAGTTGTATGATAATTTAGACAAATTTATAGATCTACATCTTAAAAAATAAAAGAAAAATCTTGCTAGCTGGCTTATAGCGAAGCATGCAGCAGTAAAAGAAATAATAATTGTTTATTTTTTTTTTACAAACCCTTAGGGGGGGAAATATTATATAAGACGTTCGATTCGTCTTAGGGGCTTTTAAATCAATGTTCGAAACTAATTTAATTCTAATTATTTATATAAATGACAAACACAATAAGAAGTAATTTTCAAGACCATCCTTTCCATTTAGTGTCACCTTCACCGTGACCTTTATACACAAGTATCTCATTATTTACTTTAACAGTAAACGCTGCATTATCAATGCACTTATTTAATAATAGTTATATCTTCCTATACTTAGCATTAGGTACATTAGTTGCATCTATGACTATGTGATTTAGAGATATAATCTCAGAAGGTAAACCAGTCGTTTCTCATTATAATTTAAGTATAACTAGGGCCATATCATCTGATGATATTAACAAAACATTAATTGATTATAAAAGTAATAACAATATTACAGTTTTTAATAAAGATAATAATTTAGGTCATTACTTAGCCGGTCTTTTAGAAGGTGACGGACATATTTCTTTACCTTCTTTAGGTAATACTACCTTAAATAGAGTCTTAATCCTAGAATCGTATTCACTTCTCATAAGGATAATTTAGGTATGTATACTTTTCTTCAATCCGAATTAGGTAATATAGGACGTTTTCAATCTTCAGGTAATAATGTAATACGTTATATTATAGGAGATATAAAAAGTCTAATTTATATTATTAATTTAATACATGGTAAGTTAAGTACACCTAAAAATAAAAGATTTAATGATTTAATTCAATTCATTAATGCTAAATACGATTTAAATATACCTGAAAGTAATTATAATGGAAATTATAAAGATAATAGTTGATTTGCAGGTTTTACAGAAGCTGATAGGCATTTTGGGATTAAATATATAGAAAAGAAAGATAAATCAGAAACAAGTAAAAGATCTGTAAGCGAAAGTATTTCACTTAAATTTAGATTAGACCAATGTTCATATGATAAATCTACATCGTCTGATATGAAACCCTTTATGGTATAGTTAGCTTCTTTTTTAAATTGTAACTTAACTACTTATGAAAATAAAACAGGTAAAGTTTTATCTTTATATGTTTCTTCTATTGATAATATTAAAATCATTATTAACTATTTTGATAAATATCCTTTAATAGGAAATAAACTTAATGACTATAATAAATGAAAAATCGTTTATAATATGATAATATCTAAAGAACATCTATCTGAAGAAGGTAGATTAATAATTAGAGCTTTAATAAATAAATTATAATGATGTAAGTGCCTTCTTTAAATTTAACCAATTGCTGGAAAACCCTTTATTAAGGATGATCAGCAGGGAATTAATAGATTAATAATTATCTTTTAATACCTTCAGAGACTAAACGTTAAAAATTAATACGTTATTATAACCTATTAATTAAGATATAGTCCAACAAATATAGAAATATATTTTATTATTGACTTACTTAGGTAATTACACGAAAGGGTTCCGTGTATTAAAATTAAATAGTTTAAAGACTAAAACATCTTTTAATAACACTAGACACTTTAGCACTAATAGAAATAATCAATTGGCTTATTATCTTGCCGGATTAATTGAAGGGGATGGATCAATAATAATTAGAAAAGGGGATAGAGAGAAAGAGTCTCCAAAAATAGTTTTTACTTTTGGTAAGAATGAAATACCTATGTTCGAAAAATTAAAAAAAATTCTTAATACTGGAGTTATACAGATAGAAAAAAATGGAGCATGTAGATATAGTATAACAAATTGAGAGGCGGTAACTAATATAATCAATCTTATAAACGGTAAATTTAGAACCCCTAAGATATTAGCATTATATAAAGCTATAGATAATTTAAATAAATGAAGAAATACTAATTTGTCTAAATTACCATTAGATACTAGTAATTTAGAGTCTAATAGCTGATTAGCAGGTTTTATTGATGCGGATGGCCATTTCTCTATAAAATTAACAGGTTCATACGGATCTGATGAGTCAGAAGCGCGTGGTAGAGTACAATGTGTATTTTCTATAAATCAAAGCGAACTTAACAGAGTTACAGGTGAATCTAATGTTATTTTTATGACAGAATTAGCCAAATTTTTCCAAGTTAATTTAAATAAAAAAATAAGCAATAGCCCTTTATTTAAAAATCCATCAAACATGTTAGTATTTTATGCTCAATCGGATAGAAAGCACTTTATTATAACTACTTATTTAAGTAAATTTCCTCTGATGACTAGTAAACACTTGAATTATTTATCTTTTTTTAAAGTATTAAATTATTTAGGTAAAAGATTAACAAGAGAAGAAATACTTGAAGTACGTAATATAAAAAATTCTATGAATAACAAACGTAGTGAATTTAATTGAGACCATCTTGAAAATTTTTATAACCACTAATTATCTATGATTATTTTATTATACTAAGGTACACATTGTACTTTCTAGGTTAATTATCGGTTTTTATCTTTAAGGTAAAGACTTTTTAAAGTTACTTTTACAATTGACTTACTTAGGGAATCATACCCTTGCTGTACAAAAAGGATTAAACCTAGGTGTTATATTATTTATAGTATCTGAAGCTTGTTTCTTCGTAGCTATATTCTGAGCATTCTTTCACAGTGCATTAACACCTACTGTAGAACTAGGAGCTCAATGACCACCTATGGGTATAGAACCTGTAAATCCTTTCGAATTACCTTTATTAAACACAGTAATCTTATTATCTAGTGGTGCTACTATAACTTACGCACACCACTCTTTAATTAAAGGAGAAAGATCAGGAGCTATATACGGTACATTATTTACAGTATTATTAGCATTAATATTCACAGTATTCCAAGGAATAGAATATAACGTATCATCATTCACAATAAGTGACGGTGTATTCGGTACATGTTTCTTCTTCGGTACAGGGTTCCATGGATTCCACGTTATCGTAGGAACAATATTCTTAGCTGTAGGATTATGAAGAATATTAGCATACCACTTAACAGATCACCACCACTTAGGTTATGAAGGAGGTATATTATACTGACATTTTGTTGACGTTGTATGATTATTCTTATACGTTTCAATGTACTACTGAGGATCTTAATATTAAATAAAATAGAGAAATTCTTCTCTAAACGGGTATAGGTTAATGGTAGACTTTCTGATTTCCACTCAGCGTGCGTCAGTTCAAATCTGACTACCCGTAAACTTGCTGTGTATACAGCTATATAAATTAATCTAAAAGCTTTAGAGCAAATTGCTCCAATATATTTCCTAATCTTAGGTAACTCAATATAAATAAATATGAATCAATTATTCTCTGTTCAGGATATCTTAACAAGTGGATATACAGTGGAATTTCTAGATATATTAAGTGTAATAGCATTATTATTTAGTATAGCAGTTATAATAAATAAAAATCCTATAGTTTCATTATTATCTTTAATCGGTTTATTTGGATCAATATCTGTATATTTAATATTATCAGGATTAACATTTATAGGTTTTTCATACTTAATAGTATATATAGGAGCAGTATCTATTTTATTCTTGTTCATATTAATGTTAATAAACATAAGAACAAGTGAATTACAAAGTAATAATGTAAATAGTATACCTTTAGCTTTATTTATAACAATATTATTTAACTATGCATTATTCCAATTATTACCTTACTACGTAGCTATATTAAATAGTTATAACAGTAAATTAAGTAACATATTATACTATCTACCTACAAGTAAATATAATGATATAATAATGAATACAAGTAAAAATCTAGACATAAACACACATAATGTTATGTTTGTAACAAGTAACAGTTGAGATGGTACAATTACAGAAACAAGCCATATATCAACAATAGGTAATATTTTATATACATCTTACAGTATGTGATTATTCCTTGTAAGTATAATTTTATTAGTAGTAATGATAGGAGCTATCGTTATAACAATAAAACAGGATACTGTTAAACAATAATAAATTTAAGGTATAATTAAACCTTAAAAGAGAAATTAGTTCAATTGGCAGAACGTTTGTTTTACACACAAAATGTTAAAGGTTCAAATCCTTTATTTCTCAAAATTCCTTAACTTAACAGGTAAAGTGTATTCTTGATAAGGATATTATCAGTGTTCGATCCACTGAGGAATTATAAATAATATATATATATACTAAATTAGTATACACATTAAAGAGAATTGGCCGAGTGGTTTAAGGCGGTAAGTTTGAGTTTTACTAGGTTAGAAATAGCTACATCCGTTCGAATCGGATATTCTCTGAACTATATTATAAAAGAGTGTAGTTTAATTGGCAAAATAGGAAGCTTCAACCTTCAAATTCTTGGTTCAAGTCCAAGTACTCTTGATGCGAAGCATAGCTTCGCATAAATGATAAACGGATTAGGGCCGGCGTGGGTAGGCATCTCGTTTGGGGCGGGAGATAGTTATGTTCGAATCATAATAATCCGA